GATTCATAGAACAAGGAAAAAGAATTCTCGTACTTGATTCTGATATGGGTCATAGGATCCAGCAATAACTCGACCCAATCAAAAGAAGACCTTTGGTATTAGTGTATTCGGGAGAATTCACTAATTCTGATTGAGTGGAGTAAGCTGCCTAGGCTTCGAGGAAACTCTACGATACCTATCACTTCACTAACTGTTACTGCGCTTCGAATTGAAAGATGAGAATTTGGAGATAGTATGAAATCTATCTCGGGAATTGTTCTGAACCGAATTTTCAAGTATATTGTTGATGGCGCCAGCCTCTGATCATTACAAAAATGACATCGGTACAGCGCCCATGTTCCTGATTAAAACGACAACAAACAACAGGGTTCGATATAAATGATATATATTGGGAATTCGAATTGTCAGGACTGTCTTCTTCTATATTCTATTCTATAGATTCTATCTATTTCCATACTAAAAGTAAAAAAAAAACCACAGGAGGTGATTGATTTTCATGTTCAATTTGTTTCGACTAGCGACTCTACGGTTACTGAGACGGTGGGTAGTCGGACTTGTACAAGACGACTTGGGAATCTATGGGATTTTCACCAAGGTTCTCTTTTGGTTACGCTTGTTGATTTCCCAAGCTCAAGCTCTGGTAAGGATGTTTGACAAGAAGGCGCGATCTTTAATGTCGATATTGGGGTCCTTCAATGCTCTTCTTTGGGTTTTGGGGCGTTGGTTTTTTTCCCCGAAACCGAAGCCTCCGGAGCCTCCAGCAAATCCGATTCCTCCGGCTTCGGAAATGCAAGAGCTTCGAAGGAAAGAACACGACAACAAGTGAGTGGGTACTTCTCGAACGACGCGGCTGACCGAAGCCGAGCAATCATTAGTGATTCCGCGCTTATACTTCAAGATTTCCCTTTTGGAAAGTGCAAAAAAAGGGAAGCTTCAAGACGGGAGTCAAAACGGATTTGATCTATGAAAGGGAGGAGTCGTCTGTCTTCTCCTCGGTGAGTCTTATCGGTGGATTCTATTGTGGTCTTTAGAGTGTCATATTGACACTCGTCCGTTTTCAATATAGAATTAGATCATGAATCAATCTACATTTTTTAGATTGATTCATCCGGTTCTTAAAAAAAGTTCTAAGTCGAGTTAGGACGGATCCGGGGAATCTTATCCATGCGAAGAGGAGGTACGTCCCATGTGGAATCATTGGTTGGTCAAAGTAGTAACCAAAGTGTCCGGCGTCTTTGCATCCGCGAGGTCTAATTTGCAAAAATGCTTGTATCAGTTTCTGATAGGATCAGGAAAAATTCTCTTTTGGGCTGCGGGGGGAAGTTTCTTGATCGTGTGGTGTCGGTGTGTACAAATCCCCAGGGCTTCTTGGAACCCTCCTTATACTTATGCGGATCGTTGGGTTCGAAAGTTTGATATTACTGAAGAAATTCAGCGAATCGATTTTCAAATTCAAAGAAAAAGGTTCCAGTCAGCAAAACACTGGTTACTTTTAATGGAGGCGCTTCGCCGTTTACAATCTGGCGATGATCTGGTACGAGGACAACTTCGCGATGAGGGGGATTCCAGCGATCTAGAGCCCCTCCATTCATTCCTACGACTGGAAAAGGGTGTCGCAAGGAGATTATATGAATCTTGTTGCGTGTTAACGGCGGAACTTTCCGTGTTAGACGAAAGGAAGTCCCGATTAGTAGAGGCCAAAAACACGGGCCCTATTCGGAATGCGTCCCTCCACATCCACAGGAACAGTCAACTGCGGGTAGTTAACTTAAATTCGATCAACCTGCGGCTCCAAGAGGACCGGACGGCCCCGCCTTCCGGTTTAGGCAATCGACTGATTGCGCCGGGCGAAGAACAAGATTTCCGGCCTGCGTGGCAGGATCCGCCAGGCCTACTCTAATGATATATTTTAGATCTATGTAAGGAAAGGGAGGTTGTGCTACCTCTGTGAGGATTATGGTTTGATTCCGTTTTGGTGGTTGCAACCTTCCTATTTTCATATTGACAATAGTAGATTTGCGTGATATGATTCTATCATGGATAAAAAAATCTATTTATCCATGATCCGAAACGGAAAGAGGTCTCTCTCTAATTTTGAAATTGTGGAATTCACCGGGGTATACTAGTTGAACCCTGAATAGTGAATGCCCGCCATTACAAACCCAACCAACAATATTCTATATATAATAGAAATATCATTTGATTCGTCGATCCTCAAAAAACGAACTAAGCAAAGTTGCGGCAGTGAGTGAGAAATGGGAAATTTACAATCCCCACCGCATAATAGTGCACCTACACGGCTTCATCGACGTTGTTTTTCGACCGGAAGCGCGAGAGCTAACTATCGATACTTTGGGTTATCCGGGCACATACTGCGTGAAATGGTTCATACCTGTTTGTTGCCAGGGNNNACTCCTGAACGAGGAGAAGTTCTGACGCCTGCGCCGAACAAACCTTCTACTAGCTCATCATGTCCGTTAGAAGGACCGGCGGAGACTCTCTCAGCCGCGGATGGTTCCTTGACAGGTGGGTCTCAAGGAACTAATAGACTCGAGCCAGCTCCTGAACCAAGAGCATTTCTTACCTTTAATACAGATTTGTTACAAATAGACAAACTGAAATCTCAGATTCAAAAAAACGAATTTTTGATCAAAGAAAAGGAAGAACTGATAACTAGAAGTACTGCGCTGACCCAGTATATGGAAGGCGAGTGGGATTTCCTGCGGCACTGTGGAGTTTCCGAAGAACAGATCACAAAGAAGGCGCCCAGCTATCCTAGGTACATAGAGGAGCTATCTAGCCAAAACGAAAAGAAATTAAAAATTCTGCTGTATCGAAACCAAATAAAATGCGATGTCGCTCAGCTACGTGCCCTGAAAGCAACTGCCAAAGGTCCGACGATACAATACGCAAGTTCCAGCTCTACGCGGAGTAATGAAATCTTTAGGATTGGGTCTCCCGGTCCTTCCGATTCAGAAATTCCTCGGATTGAGGCAGGAACAGATTAACTCCGTAGTGGAGCAAGATGGTGTAGTGCTCTTTTTGTGTCTTGCTTAGTAGGTCCAGCAATAGCTTTAGTATCATCTATTCATCTTCCAAAGAGTCTCTCGATCCGATGGAAGCAAATCTCATCGATTTCTTTCAAGACCTGCACTTTTGTACAAGACTGCTTGGGAATCTATGGGATTTTCACCAAGGTTCTCTTTTGGTTACGCTTGTTGATTTCCCAAGCTCAAGCTCTGGTAAGGATGTTTGACAACAAGGCGCGATCTTTAATGTCGATATTCGGGTCCTTGAATGCTCTTATCGGGGTTTTTTGGGGGGCGTTGGTTTTTCCCCGAAACCGAAGCTTCCGGAGCCTCCAACAAATCCGATTCCTCCGGCTTCGGAAATGCAAGAGCTTCGAATCCCCTCCGCAGGAACAGTCAAATTCCCGGGGTTCAATCACCCTGCGGCTCCACAAGGAAGCCAAAAAAGGCGCGTCGGCTCACTGCGCCAGGAGAAGGAGAATCCAGCGCTGCGGGGCAGGACTATAGCTCCCCGGAGACCCCGGACGAGCTATAGTGGAACTAAGTATTTAGGGGGAATTCGAAAACCTCTCTTACGATATAGATTCGACTGAGGGTTCGGATAGAAAGGTACCAATCAGTAGGAATTCTTCTTTCTTCGGATATTGTATGTTGTAAAAATGTAAAAAAGGTTCCCCTAAAATCAAAAAGAACCTATCCCATTTTTTACCTAGGAATATTCTATGCGAGGCACGCGTATCTCTATTGTATGTTATCAAGCAAGTATCATCTAGGGAATAAAGAGAATAAAATAAAAAGAAGAATCCGAACAATACATGTCTTTCACATCCAACTCTAAACAATGAGCAACCTCTTCATTTTTGAATGGCGGTTCCAAAGAAACGTACTTCTCTGGCAAAAAAGCGTATTCGTAAAAATATTTGGAAAAGAAAGGGGTATTGGGCAGCGAGAAAAGCATTTTCATTAGCGAAATCTCTTTCTACCGGGAATGCGAAAAGTTTTTTGTACGACAAAAAAAAAAAAAAGAACCAAGTCTTGGAAGAATCTGAATCAATATGACTCCCTGAATTGTATTGTCAGTTCTAAAATGAAGGATTCTCATTAACTCATATTTTTCTTTTCAACGGATCACTACGAGACGGGATTGGTTATTGCGGTATGCAGAATCAAAAGTCCTCTGCTTACTGTATTCTCCATTTTTTTACGAAGTAGTGAAGGACAAGATATAAAGTTTTCGCTTTCTTTTTAGTAGGTTTTTCTAATTTGTGAGATGAGGGTTGTCATTTTCCTCATCGATTCACTTTTCATAATACACTAACTAAAAGAAATACACTAACTAAAAGAAAAGTCTTATTTTTCCTTTAGGAAGGAATTTTTTGGATTCTATATTCCTAATATGTAGTCCAAATAAGGGTCCTATATTTGGGCGGTGGAATTAATCAAGATCTATATCCATATATAGATCTTGAGAGCTTTCTTTTCTTTAGAAATATAGAATCTTTTTTTTTTTTTTTGAAGGATGCTAAAATTCCGAGAAAGATTGAAACCTTTTAGTTCTATGCCTGGATAGAGGACAGAACTATCTAGTTCCAACTGCTGCATTTCCATTCCAGGCGAAGTGAAACCAATCGAAAGCTCTTTATGAAAGTGAAACCTAACACCCTACGATCCCACACTACTAATGATTGTTGAACGTTCAATTAGTAATTTAAACGAGTGTTTTTTCATTGATTGTCAGATTCCCTAAAAAAGATTTGATTGAATTGACTCCTTAGAATCTTGACGATTGAATAGGGATGGGCTATTATGTTTTCGAGTAAGCCGCTATGGTGAAATCGGTAGACACGCTGCTCTTAGGAAGCAGTGCTAGAGCATCTCGGTTCGAGTCCGAGTAGCGGCATCTTCGAAAAGAGATACAATAAATCCTATAATGAATAATGAATGGAATTCCGTATTTCCATTCTAGTCTTGAAGGAGCCCCCTTTTCTTTTTTATTTTAGGATTTTTTTATGATATTCTCGACTTTACAACATATATTCACTCACATTTCTTTTTCGATCGTTTCAATTGTAATTAGTATTTATTTACTAACCTTATTATTAGTCTACGAAACGCTAGGACTCTCTAATTCGTCAGAAAAAGGCATGATAGCTACCTTTTTCTGTATAACAGGATTGTTAGTTACTCGTTGGATTTCTTCGGGACATTTCCCCTTAAGTGATTTATATGAATCAGTAATGTTTCTTTCGTGGGGTTTTTCAATTATTCATATGGTTCCACATTTTAGGAACCAAAAAACCCATTTAAGCGCAATAACCGCGCCAAGTACTATTTTGACTCAAGGCTTTGTTACTTCAGGTCTTTTCGCAGAAATGCATCAATCCACAATATTAGTACCTGCTCTCCAATCTCAGTGGTTAATGATGCACGTAAGTATGATGGTATTGAGCTATGCAGCTCTTTTATGCGGCTCGTTATTCTCAGTAGCGCTTCTAGTCATTACATTTCGAACACGCATAGATATTTTTGGCAAAAGAAATCATTTATTAACAGGGTCATTTGTTTTTGATGAAATCCAATACGCAAATGAAAGAGGCAGTGTTTTACGAAACACTTTTTTTCTTTCATTTAGAAATTATCATATGTATCAGTTTATTCAGCAATTGGATCGTTGGAGTTATCGTGTCATTAGTCTAGGGTTTCTCTTTTTAACCATCGGTATTCTTTCGGGCGCGGTATGGGCTAATGAGGCATGGGGGTCATATTGGAATTGGGATCCCAAGGAAACTTGGGCATTTATTACTTGGACCCTATTTGCAATTTATTTACATATGAGAACAAATCAAAATGTTCAAGGCACGAATTCTGCAATTGTGGCTTCTCTTGGGTTTCTTATAATTTGGATATGTTATTTTGGGGTCAATCTATTAGGAATAGGATTACATAGTTATGGCTCATTCACATTAACATCGAATTGAAGAAGTGACCCAATCTAGAGGAACATAGTCTGAAGTTTGTGTGAGTTTTTGAGAACCATTTGACTCCAGTAGTGATTCAAATGGTTCTCAAAAACTCCAAACGTATCTGATTCGAATGGACTTCATTTTATTTTTCCTTAAGATAAGAAAAAAGAAGACTTATTTGTTTTTCATTGTCCAGCGAATGGTTTTCGAAATCATAGCATTATTTTCTATCTTATTCATAAAAACGATCTTATCTATAAAAGTAATTAGATAGGATAGCTTCTACTTTGTCAACGGATAGTGAGAGAAGGAAATCCGGATAAATACCAATCCCTATTACAGGTAGAAAGATACAGATCGAAACAAAAAGTTCTCGTGGTCCAGAATCAAAAAAAAAAGAGTTTGGGGCGGGAAATTGCTTGTATCCATAGAACATCTGACGTGACATAGATAATGAATAAATAGGAGTTACTATCATTCCAATTGCCATTACAAAAGTAATGAGTATTTTTGGCATTAAAAGAGATTTTGGACTGGTAATTATTCCAAAAAAGACTACCAATTCGGCAACAAAACCACTCATTCCCGGCAATGCAAGAGAAGCCATCGAGAAGCTACTGAACATTGTAAATATTTTAGGCATTGGGATAGCTATTCCACCTATTTCGTCGAGATAAACAAGACGTATTCTATCGTAACTCGTTCCTGCCAAGAAAAAAAGCGCACCACCAATAAATCCGTGAGAAATGATTTGTAAAATGGCTCCATTTAGTCCTGTATCGGTTATAGAACCAATTCCTAGAATTGTAAAACCCATATGAGATACAGAAGAATAGGCTATTCTCTTTTTTAAATTGCGTTGGCCAGGAGAGGTTGAAGCTGCATAGATTATTTGAACTGTACCTAGTATCATCAACCAAGGGGAAAATATAGAATGAGCGTGGGGTAAGAATTCCATATTGATCCGAACCAATCCATACGCTCCCATTTTTAATAAGATTCCGGCTAGAAGCATACACGTACTGTAATGTGCCTCCCCATGGGTATCTGGTAACCATGTATGTAAGGGTATAATCGGTGATTTGACAGCATAAGTAATAAGAAATCCACAATAGAATAGTATTTCCAATGCCACCGGATACGATTGATTCGCTGAGGTTTCAAAATGTAAGGTTGCTTCGTTGGAACCATAGAAACCCATGCCCAGAACTCCCATTAATAGAAAAACAGAACCCCCCGCAGTGTACAAAAGAAACTTGGTAGCTGAGTACAAACGTTTCTTTCCTCCCCACATGGATAGAAGTAGGTAAACAGGAATTAATTCGAACTCCCACATGATAAAAAAAAGTAAAAGATCTCGAGAAGAAAATGATCCTATTTGGCCGCTGTACATTGCTAACATCAGGAAATGGAACAATCGTGAATCCCGAGTCACTGGCCGAGCCGCTAAAGTCGCTAAAGTAGTGATGAATCCCGTCAGGAAAACGGGTCCTATGGAAATTCCATCGATTCCGAGTCTCCAGTGAAAATCCAAAAAATGGATCCATCTAAAATCCTGTTCTAATTGGATTAAGGGATCGTCAAATTGGAAATGATAACAGAATGCATAGGTCGTTAGAAGTAGGTCTATTGTGCATATACAGAGAGTATACCACCTAATCATCTTATTTCCCCTATGAGGAAAAAAGAAAATGGAAGAACCCGCGGATATCGGCAAAATCACAATTATTGTTAACCAAGGAAAAGAATTCGTGGTAAAGACAAGATACACTTTGACCAAAAAACCCGTGCTCGAAATAATCTTTTTGATCGAGTACGGGTTTTTGTCGATAAGGAGAAAAAAATGGGGTCAAGTAGAGTTTTCTAGAACGTATCAATAAGCTAGCCCCATGCTTCGCGTTGTCTCATGCCATAAATAAACCCGGACACTCAAGAAATCTGTTGGACAAGCGGATTCACACCTCTTACAACCTACACAGTCTTCTGTTCTTGGGGCGGAAGCAATTTGCTTAGCTTTACATCCGTCCCAAGGTATCATTTCTAATACATCTGTGGGGCAGGCTCGCACACATTGAGTACACCCTATACATGTATCATAAATCTTTACTGAATGTGACATGGTATCTATCCACTTTTTGAACGTCATAAATTTTCGATCTAGTAAAATCATAAAGGAATCATATATGGTAGACACCAGACGAATCGAGGGTTTACCAGAATCGATTTCGAATCAATCTATTTCTGGATCTGCTCATGATAGCGGTCCAAGATACTTTGATTTATTACGTTTTAGCAAACATGGGCCTATGTTTGTTTCTCTCGTACATACCAATTAGAATTGGTGAATATTCTATTCAGTATTTCGATGATTACCGCTATTTATTCAGCAAGTTCGATTGATTGATACGAGTGGATTTTCTGTTACGATGAATTGATGAAACAATAGCCGGTCCAATAGCAGCTTCAGCGCCTGCAATAGCTATCACAAAAATCGCGAAAATGTCTCCTTTTAATTGGCGACTATCAAAGAAATCACAAAATGTTACGAAATTCAAATTAACCGCATTCAGTAGAAGCTCCAGACACATAAGTGCTCTAACCATATTTCGACTTGTGATCAATCCATAAATACCGATAGAAAATAAAAAGGCACTCAAAACAAGTTCATGTTCAAGCATCATTGACCAACCCCTCATCAATCTGGATTTATTTGCTTTCAATAGGAACAAAAATGCCACCTTAATCCATTTTATTGACTCGAATCTCACAAGTCCAGAACAAAGGAAGGTATTGGTACTAGAATAGATTGAACTAAAACCATTTTCATTTTTTATATGAAAAATAGAAAAATGGAATTGAAGTGAAGGAAAATGGGTGTGATAAGAAGGAAGTCTTTTGAGAGGACAGAACTCTTTCATTCGAAGTCGCTCTTTTTATTACTGACGGGCCATAACAATTGCACCTATTAAAGCAACTAAAAGAATTATAGAAAGGAGTTCAAAGGGAAGAAAAAAATCTGTTGATAAATGAGTCCCAATTTGTTGACCATTATTTACAAAATCCTGCTCTAAAATCTGGTTTGATCTTGTAGTCCAAATAATACCGTACCATGAAGTATCTGGGACAGTAGTAATTAGCGAAACAAAAAGACTTGTACAAACCAGGGAAGTGACTCCTTCTCCAACGGTCCAAAGACCGAAATCTTTGTAATATTCTGAGTCATTCATGAACATCACAGCGAATACGATTAACACATTTATGGCCCCCACGTAAATAAGGAGCTGTGCAGCAGCTACAAAATGGGAATTCGATGGAATATGGAATAGGGATATACAAACCAGAACTAACCCCAAGGAAAAGGCAGAAAAAATGGGATTGGTAAGTAATACCACTCCCAGAACTCCTAATAGAAGAACCGATCCCAAAAATACTAAAAGAAAATCATGTATTGGTCCAGTGAAATCCATTCTATGTCAAATAATAGAGAAATAAGCTTAAATGGTTCATGATCTTTTTGACCAGACCGGGAAAAAATAGGTTACCCGACTCTTTTTAGGATACGCTCTGAATGGAATCCAATCCTAGATTGGGGGTTGATATAGAAATTCTCTAGATATATAATAAATATTATTAGAGAGATGTAGATTTCAAAAAAATCACGGATACGGATAATGTATTTGTGCAAGACATGATTCGGAGCAATGAATCTGAAATCCGCTGTTAGTTTTAGTTACTTATTCGCCGAGCAAAATGGAAGATTGACTCCTTTAGTAATAGGAAATTGGAGTAATTGGTAATCGAATCAAGCGGTTTACACATTTTTTAGTTGATTTGAGTCGAAGTCATAATGGTTCGAATTAAGGAATCTCCAATTACTGACATTGGTAACCGACCCAAGGCAATTTGATTATAATTCAATTCGTGACGATTATAAGTGGAAAGTTCATATTCCTCAGTCATTGATAAACAATTTGTTGGACAATACTCGACACAATTCCCACAAAATATACATATTCCAAAATCAATACTATAATTAAGTAATCGTTTCTTTCGAAGTTCGGGTTCCAATCTCCAATCAACAGTGGGTAGATCTATAGGACATACACGAACACATACTTCACAAGCAACGCATTTATCAAATTCAAAGTGGATTCGACCGCGGAAACGCTCTGATGGAATCCATTTTTGATAGGGATATTGAATAGTTACAGGTAAACGACTCGTATGAGATAAGGTAATTATGAAACTTTGGCCGATATACCTTGCAGCTCTTACGGCTTGGTGACCATAATTCATGAACCCAGTTATCATAGGAAGCATATCATAAATCTCTATGAATAATTGAAATTTTCTTTCTCTTGTTTAAGAAAACTTAGGAATCGAAAATACAATGAATGTCTTATGTCTTTACAGTGAAAGGAGTTGGGAAGAAGTTGTCAATAATAGATTCCCGAGAGAAATAGGTAAAAGAAATTTCCACCCAAGATTTAATAGTTGGTCCATTCTCATCCTAGGCAAAGTCCATCTTGTTGTGATAGAAATGAACAGGAACAAATAAGCTTTTGCTAATGTAATCAAAATACCAATTGTTGTTCCAAAGACTCCACTCAGTTCATTTATTCCGAAAAAATTAGGAATGAATAGGAATGGAATAGAGAGATTCCAACCGCCCAAGTAAAGAACTGTTACAAATAATGAAGAGACTAGTAGATTTAGATAGGAAGCAACGTAAAATAAACCAAATTTGATACCCGAATATTCGGTTTGATAACCTGCTACTAATTCTTCCTCCGCTTCTGGTAAATCAAAAGGTAATCTTTCACATTCGGCTAGGGAAGAAATTAGAAAAACCGTAAATCCTATAGGTTGACGCCACAGATTCCAACCCCAAAAACCATATTTGGACTGTGCCTCAACTATTTCAACTGTACTTGAACTGTTAGATAATCATAGTCGATGATAACATCACTGCTGCCATCGCTATTGCAGAACCGTACATGAGACTTTCACCTCATACGGCTCCTCGGTGGTCGTCATAAAAAAATCTAAGGACGGGCTCGTTAGTATCTCGATATATTAGTTGAGTAGATAGAGTAAAGATGGATCGAAGAGTCCCACATTATACCAATCCAATTCTGTCTGCTATAATAACAAAAAGGTGCTTCTGAATTGATCTCACCCTTTCTATTTCTAATGTATATTTCTAATTTCAAAAAATGTAATTTCGCTTCGTTCAGTAATAACTTAATCCTTCAATAAAAAAAAAAAAGAAAATACTCATTGTATCAATTTCGACCCTTTTTCGATTACGAAAAAAGATTAGGCATTCCATTAGTTCATGAATCATGATACTAATTCTCTCGGTATGAATAGAGAGAAAATAGTTCGGATGTTTCTTTTCTATTGCATATTTCTTTCGTTCCGGTTCTTCTTTCACATTTCATAGAAAAAGACAAGGAAGCTAGAAAAAAAAGGTTACTTCGTTTCTGATAGCCATTTCTATAACTAATGGGTAGGAGCATACTCAGGATCGGGATCCTGGGGAAGTACTGCTTGATCGTTTCTACTAACTTAAAGCCCCCACCCCAATTCCTTTTATGCGGAGAGACCCATTTAGGTAACTTAGATTATCTCCATTACGAATCCATTATGTACCTTAGTATTCCTAACCGCCCACTCATTTTTGCCCAACCCCCGTTATGACAGACAATAGTGAAAACTCCATAGAGTTGCTCTTTTCTAACCGCGTCAAACCATGATTGCTAATCAACAAATCTTGGGGTCATTTATTCTGCTTATGGATGCTTAACTCTCGCACATAGGGAATGAGACTTCATCTTTTTACTGCAAATTTAGAAGCTGTTTTGTTTCACTCATAGAACTTATCTTATTGAATTCATTATCCGGAATGATGAATCAAAAAATGAAGATATTTACTCAATCCATTTCACTCCTTTCTTTCCTAGAAATAAAAGAAATAGGTCACAGCTCATGTCCAAACGAATCGCACGTAGAGATATGGATAAAACACATGGAGTTAATGGTATTTCATAACTAATCGATTGAGCAGCAGCTCGTAGACCACCTAAAAAGGAATATTTATTATTCGAACCATATCCTGACATAAGAAGTCCAAAAGGAGCAAAACTTGAAATGGCAATCCATAAAAAAACACCTATACTGAGATCCACTAGAACAAGCCGGTAGCTAAAAGGAATTACTGAATAACTTAGTAAAATGGATATAACTGCTATGGACGGTCCGAGACTAAATAAACGAATATCTCCTCTAGATGGGAGAAGATCCTCTTTCAAAAGTAGTTTTGTCCCATCGGCTAGAGCTTGAAGAATTCCAAAAGGACCTGCATACTCAGGTCCCATACGTTGTTGTACTCCTGCAGATATTTTTCTTTCTAACCACACAATTATGAATATCCCTATTGTGATTCCAAATAGAGGAATAAAAATAGGTACAAGCAAGTGTGTGAGCCCATACACCTCTTTTAAGGATTCCAATCGAGAAAAAGAATTAATAGCCTGTACTTCCGTTGTATCAATTATCATTTCAACGATCAACTTCTCCCATAATGATATCTATACTCCCTAGTATCGTCATAATATCCGCCAATTTCATTCTTTTAACTAGCTGAGGAAGAATTTGCAAATTGAGAAAACCCGGTGGACGAATTTTCCATCTCCAGGGAAAAAGACTCTGATCCCCTATCAGAAAAATTCCTAATTCTCCCTTTGGAGCCTCCACTCTCATATAAAGCTCTTGTTTCAACAATTCAAAAGCTGGAGATGGTTTTTTACTAATGAATCGATATTCAAAATCATTCCACTCTGAATCCCTTTCTCTGCCAAAGCGCCGGACTTCTAAATTCTCATAGGGCCCCCCAGGAAGTCCTTCTAGAGCTTGTTGAATCATTTTTATGGATTCCATCATTTCACTGATTCGGACGAAATAACGGGCTAATGAATCCCCCTCTTTTTGCCATTGTACTTCCCAATCAAATTCATCATAACACTCATAATGATCAATTTGACGAAGATCCCATTGGAGTCCGGAAGCCCGTAGCATTGGCCCAGATAAACCCCAATTTATGGCTTCCTCCCCACTAACAATGCCCACTCCTTCAACTCGGCCCAAAAAAATAGGATTCTGCGTAATAAGCTTTTGATATTCAGCAATTCCTGTTAAAAAATACTCACAGAAATCCAAACATTTATCTACCCAACCATGAGGTAAATCAGCAGCGATTCCTCCGATACGAAAAAAATTATGCATCAGTCGCATACCTGTGGCAGCTTCGAATAGATCATATATCAATTCTCTCTCTCTGAAAATATAGAAGAAAGGCGTCTGCCCACCAATATCTGCCATAAAAGGGCCAAGCCATAACAGATGAGAAGCTATGCGACTCAATTCCAACATAATGACTCTGATATAGCTAGCTCTTTTAGGTACTTGAATATTTCCCAAACGTTCTGGGGCGTTTACTGTTATTGCCTCTGTAAACATAGTAGCTAAATAATCCCAACGTGTTACATAAGGTAGATATTGTATAATTGTTCGGTTTTCCGCAATTTTTTCCATCCCTCTGTGTAAATAACCCAATATAGGTTCACAGTAAATAACATTTTCACCGTCAAGAGTAATGATGAGGCGAAGAACGCCATGCATTGATGGGTGATGAGGACCCATATTGACTATCATGAGGTCTTTTTTTGTAGTCGGTACATTCATATGCGTTTTCCCCGATTCAGGATCAGTATTCTATGAATTGCTGAAAACGAAATAAAGTTCATCAAAATTCAAGCTCTGAAAAATCAAATAATGCTAGGCTCTTCCAATTAACTTATCACGTAACTTAACGAGTTTTTAACTCCCGAATATCCAACCGATCTATTAATTCTTTATAACGTACTCTATTTTTATTTGACAAATACGTCAGCAACCGTTGACGTTTTCCCAAAGTTTTTTGTAGACCTCTCTGAGATAAATAATCTTTTTTGTGTAATTTCAAATGTGAAGTTACTTTCTTTAGTTTATTGGTGAAACTGAATACTTGAAATTCAACAGACCCCTTGTTTTCTTCTTGCGAAATAACTGAAATAAATGTATTTTTTACCATAAAAAGCGTCCTTCTCCCTCCCCTACTTATTTTCTTTTTAATTTCTACAGATTACAGATATGGATTTGACCAATCAATAAAAATAATGACATTCATTTTCATTTGGGATACAATACACACTAATGTTGATTGAATTAATAATCAATCCAATTTCAAATTGGATTCGTCTATGCATAGTAACGTAGAGTTCTCCACCCACAAAACCGCAAAACCCATATCCCCAGATCACAGTTTCACATACATAAGAAAGAGAAGAGCTCTTATGTATGTTTTCGGAGGAGAAGCCGTATCTTCTACCCAATTTCACAAATCGATATTCTGATCAAGTGCAGGTCTGGAAAGAAATCGATGAGATTTGCTTCCATCGGATCGAGAGACTCTTCTTCTTTTGAAGAAGAAGAGATGAAGATGAATAGATGAGAAAGAAGCCATTGCATTGGCGGAACTCCTAGGCCCACTAAAGAAAGACACAAAAAGAGCAATACACCAGTGGTTGGTGATTGCTGCACCGGACGATTCATCTTTTCCTGCCCCAATTCGAAAAATTTCTGAATCGGAAGGACCGAGAGACCTAGTCCCACCGAGAGACCCAGTCCTGCGGATTTTAGTAGTCCTTGTAGAGCTGGAACTCGCCCTGATCTAGGACGCGCACGTCTTCTAGCTGGGGCGGCTGCTGCTTCTTACAGGGTAGGTATTTGAGGAATGTTCGCTTCCAAGTTCTGGATTTCTTCCCATAGGACAACAATCTGTGCCCTATGGTTGTTCCGGATGGCTTCTTCCACAGCTAACCGGGAATAGTTCGGCTCTAATTCGAGTTCTTCTTGGGTGAACAACCCAGACTCCCTCAGTGAATCGCCGAACTCCTCGATAGCCCTGGTTTCGAAATTACTTATCCGAATGAGTAGTTCTTTGTGTTTAATGAGAACTTCATTTGCTCTAATTGTTTCTTGAATGAGGTTTTTTTTGAATTTTAAGGTCCTCAGTGTTTCATTAGTATCGTCGATTCTATTGATTCCTTGGGATCTCCCTCCCTGTTAATGACGCTTTCGGTGGAGTATCCTTTTTCGAAGGTCTTTCTATCGGAGCCGAATACCCACTGTCGCGGTGTTTGGGCGCAGAAGATGGTTTCCTGAAGAAACTCCAAAGCCGCATACCTACCCAGCCGGATCCAAAACGAATTAGAGTCACCGTTCCCGTCACTGTTACAAATTGAACCAGAAATTGTAGCCAACTATCTGATCCCGGTCGTTGATTTGTCATCTTGAATTATTCCTCTTGCCTTTTTCTAGAGAATCCTGTCGGAGGATGGGCTTTTCTTTTGAGAACTGATATACATTATATCACATAAAAGTAAAAATGTCAACTAATAAAAAAGGGAGCTTCAACCCGAGTTCACAAATCGATTTGCCTTTTTCTAGAGAATCCTGTTGGAGGATGGGCTTTTCTTTTGAGAACTTATATACATTATATCACATAAAAGTAAAAATGTCAACTAATAAAAAAGGGAGCTTCAACCCGATTTCACAAATCGATATTCTGATCAAGTACAGGTCTGGAAAGACATCGATGAGATTTGCTTCCATCGGATCGAGAGACTCTTCTTCTTTTGAAGAAGAAGAGATGAAGATGAATAGATGAGACAGAAGCCATTGTCGTTTTAGGAGCCCTCTACCAATGAAGTAGAAGCCCCTTCCGATGGAGCATCTTTTTTCGAAGGCCGTTCTATCGGAGCTAAATACCCGCTATCTGTTGATTTTTGTGCCTAGGGGGGTTTTCGGAAGAACCCCCAAAGCGGCCCAGGCGCCTGTAAAACTCACTGCCCCCATCACTGCTACAAATTGAACCAGAAATTGTAGTCAACTATTCGGTCGCTGATTTCTCATCTTTAATTAGTTAAGGCCCTCTTGCCTTTCTACTTGGAATCCTTTCGCGAGGATGGGTCCTTCTCCCCTNNNCCAAAGTATCGATAGTTAGCTCTCGCGCTTCCGGTCGAAAAACAACGTCGATGAAGCCGTGTAGGTGCACTATTACGCGGTGGGGATTGTAATTTTCCATGAATTTCCCATTTCTCACTCACTGCCGCAACTTTGCTTAGTTCGTTTTTTGAGGATCGACGAATCAAATGATATTTATGTTCCAATTTCAGATGCTCGTAGAGGAGGATATAACATGTTTCTTGAGAGTATTCTCCGCTCTTTGCCCATAAATACCGAACTATTACTAGTTCGGTATTTCATCGCGCATGGGAATCTACAAACTTCCAGAATCAGAAGAATCGGGCAATTCCTTACTCCTAATCCTAAGATAAATACTCCTTCTGATGGGACTCTGCAAACTTCCAGAATCAGAAGAATCGGTAGATTGGCTCTTCCTAATCCTAAGAAGTTTTTTCCTTGGATTTCGGGAGGAAGAAGTGGCCCGAAGCTGCTCTCGCGCACGACGCTTCTGCCGCTCTTTCAGTCGTGTTGGGCAAGTTAGAGCTAGAGCTCGTTTGAGGGTATCTTTTTCGTCAATTTGTAGACGAACGCTCTCGTCCAGTTCGGGAAGTTCAGTGCTGGTGTCAGTGTCAAATCCAGTTAATAATGACAAGCCACTTGACGACCTTTGTGACAGAGTTAGGTAGCCTGCGATTGGATTGCTGGTTTCAGATCCATCTACCAATTCCGACCCACTATCAAGTGGGCAAGATAACGCACTGTCTGCTCGTTTGGGTGCGGCTGTTGGTTTAGTGAAGAAAGTCCAAAGCCACACACCGCTCGAGGCGGTTCCAATACTGATCCAGGTTATCCCCGCGGCCAGTATTATCGATACTATGAGATCTTTCCACCATGGTGTTTTTGTGTGCATAATTGAGAGGTTTTTGAACCAGGGAGTATGCTGGAAATGGTGAAAAATATTGATAGACTAGGAAATTAAACAAAACAAAAAGACAAAAGAGAAGAGAGCTTATGAATTACTATAATAACTAGTCACTAAATGCATCGATCCACAGCTCATGGCTCCACATACATAAGAAATAGAAGAGGTCTTATGTATGTGTTCGGAGGAGAAGCCGTATCTTGTACCATATTCCAAAAATCGATATTATGATCAAGTGCAGGTCTTGAAAGAAATCGATGAGATTTGCTTCCATCGGATCGAGAGAATCTTTTGAAGATGAATAGATGATAATGAAGTCATTGCCGGAACTACTAGGCCCACTAAAGGCACAAAAAGAGAGGGTAAGTTGAAAGTTCTCATAGAAGGAATACCTCGAGTTCACATTTTGAGAAAGATATCTTATGATAAATCTATCATCAACGAATTCTCAAGCGTGGATACATCTGTATCCTTAACATACTGAAACGGCTACCATTACTAGTATCAAACCAATAGCGATTCATACAAGCTAAATCTTCTAATCGGTAATTCGGCCAAAGAAAAAATTTCAATTTAATGAATTGAGTTGTCTCTATATCAAGATGCTTGCTATTAGTGAAAAGTGGACTATTGTTTTTTACGTTGTTCTCGTTGAAAAATACTTTCTTTTTACCCACAACATCCAGATTTCCCTTCCCGGAATTTAAACAAAGTAGAATTCGCAATTCTCTACGCCGTCTAGGAGATAAAATGTTTTCAGGAACAAGCAAATCAGAACGATTTTCATCTATATTCCTAACCATTTTTTCCTGTTTTGTTTTTATACTGAATTCAGAAAAATCATTCCTATCAACATTTTGTTTTTTTTGGCATTTTCTATTCGTTTTTCTATTAATAGTAATTGGATGTTTATTCTTATAGATCAGTGAAATAGCTATGGTTTGATACATAATTACTGGCCCATTCCATTTTCTAGGTCTATGAACTAGTTTGATTAGTATTTCTCCACTGTTTAGCGCTTTAGGAGCTAGAATTGGAAGTTCAGGTTCACTGTCTAGAGTAGGCTTAAGTTCACTTTCTAGAGTAGGTTTAAGTTCACTTTCCAGAGTAAGTTCAGGTTCACTTTCCAGAGTAAGTTCAGGTTCACTTTCCAGAGTAAGTTCAGATTCACTTTCCAGAGTAAGTTCAGATTCACTTTCCAGAGTAAGTTCAGATTCACTTTCCAGAGTAAGTTCAGATTCACTTTCCAGAGTAAGTTTAGGTTGATGATACTTTAGAATCGACAGAGGCATTTCTTTCCTTCGAAAAAAGGATATAGCCAGTTCCTTTGGATCTCTCATCCGAAGCAGGAAACTAGAGATATTGATAACAGTTATTAAATTTTCCTCAAAAAAATGGGTCCATGTCAACACGTAATTTTTCTTTTTCAGGAAGATGTCTAGGTCGGTTGGTGGTTTCCACTTCTTCTTACCTTTCTTTTTCTTCTTTTTATCTTTTTCAATGTCTGATGCGCTAGACTCTTGTTTAACATCTTGTTGTTGATTTGGTTGATTTGATTTAGGCTTCTCTTGGTTTGGTTGATTTGATCCTTGGTTTGGTCGATTTAATCTCGGATTTTCTTGGCCAGGCGGTTTTTTTTCTTCTTGATTTTGATTCTCTAATTCAAGATCCTTTTTTTCTTTTTCTTTGGCATTTTTTTTTTCACGACTATCACGGATGTTTTGATTGTTATTAAACTCGAAAAGAAGTAATTTGATTGGTATGATCCATGGGTTCATCCCATATTTTTCATAAATAGATTTCTTACTGCGCTGAGTTTGAGTTAGTCTTGCTTTATTCATTCCCATCCAGTCAAAAGGATGGTTTTTATTTTTATTTTGGGATTCATTTTTTTGGGGGGATTCATTTTTGTTTTGGGATGAGTTGAATTGTTTATGAATCGCGTAATAAAAAAGATCTTTTTTTTCAATTGTATTAATTATTGGAGAATAATGAGTCGCAATCTTAGTTTTTTTATTGATCCAGGTCTCAATATGTCTCGTCTTTTTAAAACAGATGATTTGCCAATCCAAATATTTTCTATCCGAATTTTTTCTACTATATCTCCGGATAGAAAAAAAATCAGGTTTATACGTGATGTACTTCGAGGGAATTCCTTGACCTTCGTTTCCTTGGAACGGCAATCTATAAATAGAAAAATCCTTTCTTTCTCCATAATTAAGATATTTATGTGAGAAAAGATCATATTTGTAATGTTTTTTAAATTTCTCTTTTTTTTTTTTTACCGATAATGAAGCTGCTTTTTCTTTTTGTTTCTCAAAAAGAATTAATTGGTTTTTTTCATATGAATCCAAACTTGGTACGTCTAGATTTTGAACCTTACGACTTTGATTGATCCGATTTCGCCACTTTTGCGACATAAATTTAGACAATCTAGTCTGAGATAAATCATATTGATAGCGGCCGCTTAACCAGTTTTTCCATTCAGTCAGTTCTGCATTTCCATGTTCTTTATGTCTTGAGTCGAAATTAAATATTCCTTGTGTTCCAAAAAAATTCTTTATTCCCTCTTTAAGAAAAAGAGATGTTTGGGAATATTGAAGGACAAATTTCAAGGGATACTTGTAAATCCCTGGTCTTTGTGATAATTTGTAAAATACATATGCTTGTGACAAGGAACCTATCTCACAAAAAGTCTTTGAATTTTGATTACCAATATTATCAAACTTCTTTTTTATAGTCGAAATCCAATTCATTGGATTTTCATCAATTCCTTCGTGATTTGTTTGCTTAAAGTAAAAGTAACTGTATGTATCAAGAATTCTTTTTTTGAATTGAAGTAATTCAAGACACATTTCTACAATACGGTTCGAAATACGAATGAGAATTTGAGAGAAAATACTTTCAATGAAAAATACCAAAAAAAGGGGCCCTTTCCTTATTAATCGCACATTTCTTCTTTTTACTATTTGCCAAAGGTTTTTTGAGGAGTCTAATCTTTTCTCAGCAAACCTCGCCTCGCTAGGACTAATATTTCTATCGGGTATTAAAAATTTGGTTTTCTTATCGTTTGTTATTTTTTCAATTTGATTTCTGATTGTACTTGTCCTATCGGACAGATCCTTTATTTTTTGTTCTATAAGTGAAGATTTTGTCCAATCCATAGATTGAATTCGACTAGCCGATTCGTCCAAAATCTGATTCCTTATTAGAAAATTTTTATCATTTTTAGTTTCACTCAATTCATACCCTTCCCTCACTCCAAATTTTTTATTTAGATTTCCTTTTTCAAGTTGTTTGATTTTGATAAACGGATCTAGAATCCATTTTGCCTTTTTTTTTAACAATTGAAAACTTTTTTTTTTCGCTTCTCTAATTCGTTTTTCAAATTCTTTATAAATAGGTTCAAGAGGATGAGGTTCTTCTCGGGGAGCACCAAAAGGCCGTTCCGTTTCCATTCCCCAGGTTGTTAAAAAAGAAGATTTTGCTTTTTTTCTTTTCTTTTGCATTGGATCTTTTCGTTTCTGATGGGGTTGTAGTTGAAAACTATACCGAAGACGGAAAGGGAAGAGGATTTTTATCTGCATACCGTCTGTTAACCAATTTTGCGGAAATTCTGTTTCGGATATTGGAACGCCATTGTGAGTACAGTTAACATGAATTTCTCTGCCCCGCGCCTTCCAATCTTCGTCCCAATCTTTGTACCACTCGGGGAATTTTTGGGGGAATTGAAATGGAAATAATAAAATAAGGCTAAAGTTTTTGGCTATAATCAATGAGGGTAATACAATATTTTTTCTAAGAATTGAGTGGGCGAGTAACAAATAACCCCTTATTGCGTGCGCATGCGGAGTACTATCCCACAGTTCTGCTATTTCTAGTCGCTCCTCCTCCGCGTTCTCCCTTTTTTCTGCTTCGGCCTCCGCATCGTCCTTCCTTTCTTGTGCCCCGTCCCCTGTTTCTTGTGCCTTGTCCTCGCCTTCTTGTGACTCGTCTTCCTCGTAATCCCAAGTTTTCACTTCTGCGCCTTTTCCTATCCAATTCCTAAAGATCCTAAAGATTTGATTCATAATTTTCAGTATTGGGGAGAAAATTGTGTCTATTCTGTCCAAAAAAAGTCGGGAATGCAGATTTGTTTGAAATAGTTTCCAAGTAATGGTTTTACGTCTTTGAGCGCGTACGGAGCCTTTGATTAACTCTCGATTAAAATCCGATTGTTTCGAATAACGTATTAAAATATCCGCAGTATCGTTATCCTCCTCATCATACTCCTCCGCCTTCCCCCGCTTCGTATAAAAGTCCTTCCAATCCACAATGAATATAGATTTGAAGGTTCTTGAAATAATTTGAGACCAGTCTGGGTCTACTTCGTCGATTTCCTCCGAATCGTCCAGCAATTGGTATGTCCATCGAGGAACCGTTTTCCCAATCTCTTTTAGGTCAAGTCCCTCCTTTGTGTTTTTTTGAATTGTTTGATCCTTTGGTTCAGTTGTACTTGTACCGAAGAAATATTGCACTTGATTTTCCGAATCCATTTTTCCTTGGTCTGAGAATACTGATTGTGCCTCAAATGTATCTAGTTTTTGTTCAAATTCTTGGTAATCAGGGAAAAGGCTACCATGAAGCTTGTTTATCCACACTTTTTCGTTGGAATCCCCTGCAGGGGTAATTAAATAATTATTTTCCTTCTCCTTTTCCTTCTCATTTTTCTTTTCCTTCTCATTTTTCTTTTCCTTCTCATTTTTCTTTTCCTTCTCATTTTTCTTTTCCTTCTCATTTTTCTTTTCCTTCTCATTTTTCTTCTTAACGCTTGGGGATAATTTTGGGGTTGTTCCGCGAAAGGGCCCATTCAAAAAAGAATCGTATCTTTTAGGCAAGCATTCTTGTGCAGTCTCATCATTACATAATCGAGTCCTTTTTTCGAGTCCATCCAGATCAAGAGACCCCCTTTCTAGAGCGTCAATTCGATGGAAAAGTTCGTTGCTCAGGCTATTTCTTTTTTGTTCATTGGTATAAATCCAATGATTATACAATTCATCAGAGGGGAGTTTTTCTGGTGTGTACAAAAACCCCTTTCTTTCTATCATTTCAAAAAAGGTTGACAAACTTGGTGGATATGTAAAAGAGATTCTTTGTTTTCCATCACTTCGGCATGTATAAAAAAAATAGTCTGACATTTCAGTTCTTAGAGCCTTTTGAAATCCATCAGTTTTTATATATCGCAATGGTCGATTCCATCGGTTATAGTCGAAAAGAAAAGTCACAAGAGGCATTTCTGAACCGAAGAAGGCTTTCTTTTCTTTCAGTTTTGCATCTAGGTTGTTCGAATCTTCCGAAAAAGGAGAAAGGTCTGCCTCGGCAGATCCTTCTTGCCCCTGTTTGGAAGTTGTGTCTATTTCTACATCTGTTTCGTCTGCACTTTGACCCCTTTCTACCGTTGCCGAGGTTTTTTTTTCTTTCTTTTTCTTATCCGCAGTCCTAATAGGTGACGGAATTCTGCCTAAATAGTAGACACAGGAGAGAAATAATAGAATGGTAAAGATTCGCTCCAGAGAATTTCGAAAGTCTGCCGCACGGTACCTATTCAATCTAATAGAACGATTTTGTCGTATCCAGAATAATACCAACTCAAACCCTTTCATGCACAAAAGGTGACCAATGAACCAACCAACAAAACTACTTGTTAAAAATAACATCTTGTTGTTGCATCGAAACATATAAATACTGATTACTCGGGGTAAGGTCGAACTCGGCAAAACGAAATGGTTGAATAGTGGAAAAATGATATTAGTAAGGAATACATATTGAGTGTATAAATTACGCATTGCATTTCTGGTGGTCGCTACCGAATCAAAAAAGTCTTTGTCATTGCGCCAAAAGAAATAAACCAAAAAATAGAGTAGACTTACGATAGTTATTGTATGAGGTGTACCCAATGCTAGATGGAGAGGTGCATAATAGATCGATATGAACATGATGAGCTGCCCCATCAGAAAACCAGTTGTTGCGGATACATCCTTCTCGCTTCCTTCTTCCATAACCCGAGCTCGGAGAAGCAAGAGATATGAGGGCCCTATGGTCCCTGCGGTCAGAAATCCATAAAAGAGTCCGGCCACAACGACTGAATTGCTTATCTGCATACAGAAACGGACTAGAGTAGCTAGTCGAAACAAGTTGAACATGGAAATCAATCACCTCCTGTGGTTTTTTTTTTACTTTTAGTATGGAAATAGATAGAATAGAATAAGACAGTCCTGAGAATTTCCTCTAAATACTTCCGGTTCCTCAATCACATAATATTTCTGTTATATATATAGTATCTAATAAAAATGCATTTGATGTAATATTTTCTCTTTCTTGTCCTCTCTTCCACTTTCATTTACTTTCATTAGTGAAATTCCATCTGTGACCCTGTGAACAAAATTTGGTCAAAAAAATTATAAAATAGCTAGAATAGGGGAGCCGAAGAAAAGAAAATAAAGAAGGCGAAAAAAAAAGAACTTGGGGATGTAAACTCCAACGAATCAACCAAATGCAAAATTGAATTAACCCCCTCACGAACCTAATAAAGCAGGTAACGATGTGAAAATGAAAAAAAAAATTTCGATAAGTATTTCTAAGACTCCAAAATAAGAACAAGTCCTAGAGAATGAAAAGAATAAAGAAATTTTAGGTATTTCAGAAAGTCGAATAGAGTCTGCCATGTCTTTTTATTTTGAATTAGATGAGAACCTTCAATTCGAGTATTACTACTATCTTTCTTTTTTCCTTTTTTTTCTACGGGAATTACAAATTACTTGGTTTTTCATATTTCTCCTATGAGTTATGTTGTATGGGTTATCTATTGAATTATGTTGTATTGAATTATGTTGTGTAGGTTATCTATGATCACATTGACTTTTTTTTTATTAGTTTTTCAGTAAGTAATAAAACTATATAGTGATAGTGCAATTCAGAGCTTAGAATCATGTCTTGGATAATAGATTTATCCAAGATATGATTCAAAAAAATTCTATTTCTCTAATCCCAATCTAATCTAGATCTAGGCAGAAATACTTATCGAAATTTTTTTTTTCATTTTCACATCGTTACCTGCTTTATTAGGTTCGTGAGGGGGTTAATTCAATTTTGCATTTGGTTGATTCGTTGGAGTTTACATCCCCAAGTTCTTTTTTTTTCGCCTTCTTTATTTTCTTTTCTTCGGCTCCCCTATTCTAGCTATTTTATAATTTTTTTGACCAAATTTTGTTCACAGGGTCACAGATGGAATTTCACTAATGAAAGTAAATGAAAGTGGAAGAGAGGACAAGAAAGAGAAAATATTACATCAAATGCATTTTTATTAGATACTATATATATAACAGAAATATTATGTGATTGAGGAACCGGAAGTATTTAGAGGAAATTCTCAGGACTGTCTTATTCTATTCTATCTATTTCCATACTAAAAGTAAAAAAAAAACCACAGGAGGTGATTGATTTCCATGTTCAACTTGTTTCGACTAGCTACTCTAGTCCGTTTCTGTATGCAGATAAGCAATTCAGTCGTTGTGGCCGGACTCTTTTATGGATTTCTGACCGCAGGGACCATAGGGCCCTCATATCTCTTGCTTCTCCGAGCTCGGGTTATGGAAGAAGGAAGCGAGAAGGATGTATCCGCAACAACTGGTTTTCTGATGGGGCAGCTCATCATGTTCATATCGATCTATTATGCACCTCTCCATCTAGCATTGGGTACACCTCATACAATAACTATCGTAAGTCTACTCTATTTTTTGGTTTATTTCTTTTGGCGCAATGACAAAGACTTTTTTGATTCGGTAGCGACCACCAGAAATGCAATGCGTAATTTATACACTCAATATGTATTCCTTACTAATATCATTTTTCCACTATTCAACCATTTCGTTTTGCCGAGTTCGACCTTACCCCGAGTAATCAGTATTTATATGTTTCGATGCAACAACAAGATGTTATTTTTAACAAGTAGTTTTGTTGGTTGGTTCATTGGTCACCTTTTGTGCATGAAAGGGTTTGAGTTGGTATTATTCTGGATACGACAAAATCGTTCTATTAGATTGAATAGGTACCGTGCGGCAGACTTTCGAAATTCTCTGGAGCGAATCTTTACCATTCTATTATTTCTCTCCTGTGTCTACTATTTAGGCAGAATTCCGTCACCTATTAGGACTGCGGATAAGAAAAAGAAAGAAAAAAAAACCTCGGCAACGGTAGAAAGGGGTCAAAGTGCAGACGAAACAGATGTAGAAATAGACACAACTTCCAAACAGGGGCAAGAAGGATCTGCCGAGGCAGACCTTTCTCCTTTTTCGGAAGATTCGAACAACCTAGATGCAAAACTGAAAGAAAAGAAAGCCTTCTTCGGTTCAGAAATGCCTCTTGTGACTTTTCTTTTCGACTATAACCGATGGAATCGACCATTGCGATATATAAAAACTGATGGATTTCAAAAGGCTCTAAGAACTGAAATGTCAGACTATTTTTTTTATACATGCCGAAGTGATGGAAAACAAAGAATCTCTTTTACATATCCACCAAGTTTGTCAACCTTTTTTGAAATGATAGAAAGAAAGGGGTTTTTGTACACACCAGAAAAACTCCCCTCTGATGAATTGTATAATCATTGGATTTATACCAATGAACAAAAAAGAAATAGCCTGAGCAACGAACTTTTCCATCGAATTGACGCTCTAGAAAGGGGGTCTCTTGATCTGGATGGACTCGAAAAAAGGACTCGATTATGTAATGATGAGACTGCACAAGAATGCTTGCCTAAAAGATACGATTCTTTTTTGAATGGGCCCTTTCGCGGAACAACCCCAAAATTATCCCCAAGCGTTAAGAAGAAAAATGAGAAGGAAAAGAAAAATGAGAAGGAAAAGAAAAATGAGAAGGAAAAGAAAAATGAGAAGGAAAAGAAAAATGAGAAGGAAAAGAAAAATGAGAAGGAAAAGGAGAAGGAAAATAATTATTTAATTACCCCTGCAGGGGATTCCAACGAAAAAGTGTGGATAAACAAGCTTCATGGTAGCCTTTTCCCTGATTACCAAGAATTTGAACAAAAACTAGATACATTTGAGGCACAATCAGTATTCTCAGACCAAGGAAAAATGGATTCGGAAAATCAAGTGCAATATTTCTTCGGTACAAGTACAACTGAACCAAAGGATCAAACAATTCAAAAAAACACAAAGGAGGGACTTGACCTAAAAGAGATTGGGAAAACGGTTCCTCGATGGACATACCAATTGCTGGACGATTCGGAGGAAATCGACGAAGTAGACCCAGACTGGTCTCAAATTATTTCAAGAACCTTCAAATCTATATTCATTGTGGATTGGAAGGACTTTTATACGAAGCGGGGGAAGGCGGAGGAGTATGATGAGGAGGATAACGATACTGCGGATATTTTAATACGTTATTCGAAACAATCGGATTTTAATCGAGAGTTAATCAAAGGCTCCGTACGCGCTCAAAGACGTAAAACCATTACTTGGAAACTATTTCAAACAAATCTGCATTCCCGACTTTTTTTGGACAGAATAGACACAATTTTCTCCCCAATACTGAAAATTATGAATCAAATCTTTAGGATCTTTAGGAATTGGATAGGAAAAGGCGCAGAAGTGAAAACTTGGGATTACGAGGAAGACGAGTCACAAGAAGGCGAGGACAAGGCACAAGAAACAGGGGACGGGGCACAAGAAAGGAAGGACGATGCGGAGGCCGAAGCAGAAAAAAGGGAGAACGCGGAGGAGGAGCGACTAGAAATAGCAGAACTGTGGGATAGTACTCCGCATGCGCACGCAATAAGGGGTTATTTGTTACTCGCCCACTCAATTCTTAGAAAAAATATTGTATTACCCTCATTGATTATAGCCAAAAACTTTAGCCTTATTTTATTATTTCCATTTCAATTCCCCCAAAAATTCCCCGAGTGGTACAAAGATTGGGACGAAGATTGGAAGGCGCGGGGCAGAGAAATTCATGTTAACTGTACTCACAATGGCGTTCCAATATCCGAAACAGAATTTCCGCAAAATTGGTTAACAGACGGTATGCAGATAAAAATCCTCTTCCCTTTCCGTCTTCGGTATAGTTTTCAACTACAACCCCATCAGAAACGAAAAGATCCAATGCAAAAGAAAAGAAAAAAAGCAAAATCTTCTTTTTTAACAACCTGGGGAATGGAAACGGAACGGCCTTTTGGTGCTCCCCGAGAAGAACCTCATCCTCTTGAACCTATTTATAAAGAATTTGAAAAACGAATTAGAGAAGCGAAAAAAAAAAGTTTTCAATTGTTAAAAAAAAAGGCAAAATGGATTCTAGATCCGTTTATCAAAATCAAACAACTTGAAAAAGGAAATCTAAATAAAAAATTTGGAGTGAGGGAAGGGTATGAATTGAGTGAAACTAAAAATGATAAAAATTTTCTAATAAGGAATCAGATTTTGGACGAATCGGCTAGTCGAATTCAATCTATGGATTGGACAAAATCTTCACTTATAGAACAAAAAATAAAGGATCTGTCCGATAGGACAAGTACAATCAGAAATCAAATTGAAAAAATAACAAACGATAAGAAAACCAAATTTTTAATACCCGATAGAAATATTAGTCCTAGCGAGGCGAGGTTTGCTGAGAAAAGATTAGACTCCTCAAAAAACCTTTGGCAAATAGTAAAAAGAAGAAATGTGCGATTAATAAGGAAAGGGCCCCTTTTTTTGGTATTTTTCATTGAAAGTATTTTCTCTCAAATTCTCATTCGTATTTCGAACCGTATTGTAGAAATGTGTCTTGAATTACTTCAATTCAAAAAAAGAATTCTTGATACATACAGTTACTTTTACTTTAAGCAAACAAATCACGAAGGAATTGATGAAAATCCAATGAATTGGATTTCGACTATAAAAAAGAAGTTTGATAATATTGGTAATCAAAATTCAAAGACTTTTTGTGAGATAGGTTCCTTGTCACAAGCATATGTATTTTACAAATTATCACAAAGACCAGGGATTTACAAGTATCCCTTGAAATTTGTCCTTCAATATTCCCAAACATCTCTTTTTCTTAAAGAGGGAATAAAGAATTTTTTTGGAACACAAGGAATATTTAATTTCGACTCAAGACATAAAGAACATGGAAATGCAGAACTGACTGAATGGAAAAACTGGTTAAGCGGCCGCTATCAATATGATTTATCTCAGACTAGATTGTCTAAATTTATGTCGCAAAAGTGGCGAAATCGGATCAATCAAAGTCGTAAGGTTCAAAATCTAGACGTACCAAGTTTGGATTCATATGAAAAAAACCAATTAATTCTTTTTGAGAAACAAAAAGAAAAAGCAGCTTCATTATCGGTAAAAAAAAAAAAAGAGAAATTTAAAAAACATTACAAATATGATCTTTTCTCACATAAATATCTTAATTATGGAGAAAGAAAGGATTTTTCTATTTATAGATTGCCGTTCCAAGGAAACGAAGGTCAAGGAATTCCCTCGAAGTACATCACGTATAAACCTGATTTTTTTTCTATCCGGAGATATAGTAGAAAAAATTCGGATAGAAAATATTTGGATTGGCAAATCATCTGTTTTAAAAAGACGAGACATATTGAGACCTGGATCAATAAAAAAACTAAGATTGCGACTCATTATTCTCCAATAATTAATACAATTGAAAAAAAAGATCTTTTTTATTACGCGATTCATAAACAATTCAACTCATCCCAAAACAAAAATGAATCCCCCCAAAAAAATGAATCCCAAAATAAAAATAAAAACCATCCTTTTGACTGGATGGGAATGAATAAAGCAAGACTAACTCAAACTCAGCGCAGTAAGAAATCTATTTATGAAAAATATGGGATGAACCCATGGATCATACCAATCAAATTACTTCTTTTCGAGTTTAATAACAATCAAAACATCCGTGATAGTCGTGAAAAAAAAAATGCCAAAGAAAAAGAAAAAAAGGATCTTGAATTAGAGAATCAAAATCAAGAAGAAAAAAAACCGCCTGGCCAAGAAAATCCGAGATTAAATCGACCAAACCAAGGATCAAATCAACCAAACCAAGAGAAGCCTAAATCAAATCAACCAAATCAACAACAAGATGTTAAACAAGAGTCTAGCGCATCAGACATTGAAAAAGATAAAAAGAAGAAAAAGAAAGGTAAGAAGAAGTGGAAACCACCAACCGACCTAGACATCTTCCTGAAAAAGAAAAATTACGTGTTGACATGGACCCATTTTTTTGAGGAAAATTTAATAACTGTTATCAATATCTCTAGTTTCCTGCTTCGGATGAGAGATCCAAAGGAACTGGCTATATCCTTTTTTCGAAGGAAAGAAATGCCTCTGTCGATTCTAAAGTATCATCAACCTAAACTTACTCTGGAAAGTGAATCTGAACTTACTCTGGAAAGTGAATCTGAACTTACTCTGGAAAGTGAATCTGAACTTACTCTGGAAAGTGAATCTGAACTTACTCTGGAAAGTGAACCTGAACTTACTCTGGAAAGTGAACCTGAACTTACTCTGGAAAGTGAACTTAAACCTACTCTAGAAAGTGAACTTAAGCCTACTCTAGACAGTGAACCTGAACTTCCAATTCTAGCTCCTAAAGCGCTAAACAGTGGAGAAATACTAATCAAACTAGTTCATAGACCTAGAAAATGGAATGGGCCAGTAATTATGTATCAAACCATAGCTATTTCACTGATCTATAAGAATAAACATCCAATTACTATTAATAGAAAAACGAATAGAAAATGCCAAAAAAAACAAAATGTTGATAGGAATGATTTTTCTGAATTCAGTATAAAAACAAAACAGGAAAAAATGGTTAGGAATATAGATGAAAATCGTTCTGATTTGCTTGTTCCTGAAAACATTTTATCTCCTAGACGGCGTAGAGAATTGCGAATTCTACTTTGTTTAAATTCCGGGAAGGGAAATCTGGATGTTGTGGGTAAAAAGAAAGTATTTTTCAACGAGAACAACGTAAAAAACAATAGTCCACTTTTCACTAATAGCAAGCATCTTGATATAGAGACAACTCAATTCATTAAATTGAAATTTTTTCTTTGGCCGAATTACCGATTAGAAGATTTAGCTTGTATGAATCGCTATTGGTTTGATACTAGTAATGGTAGCCGTTTCAGTATGTTAAGGATACAGATGTATCCACGCTTGAGAATTCGTTGATGATAGATTTATCATAAGATATCTTTCTCAAAATGTGAACTCGAGGTATTCCTTCTATGAGAACTTTCAACTTACCCTCTCTTTTTGTGCCTTTAGTGGGCCTAGTAGTTCCGGCAATGACTTCATTATCATCTATTCATCTTCAAAAGATTCTCTCGATCCGATGGAAGCAAATCTCATCGATTTCTTTCAAGACCTGCACTTGATCATAATATCGATTTTTGGAATATGGTACAAGATACGGCTTCTCCTCCGAACACATACATAAGACCTCTTCTATTTCTTATGTATGTGGAGCCATGAGCTGTGGATCGATGCATTTAGTGACTAGTTATTATAGTAATTCATAAGCTCTCTTCTCTTTTGTCTTTTTGTTTTGTTTAATTTCCTAGTCTATCAATATTTTTCACCATTTCCAGCATACTCCCTGGTTCAAAAACCTCTCAATTATGCACACAAAAACACCATGGTGGAAAGATCTCATAGTATCGATAATACTGGCCGCGGGGATAACCTGGATCAGTATTGGAACCGCCTCGAGCGGTGTGTGGCTTTGGACTTTCTTCACTAAACCAACAGCCGCACCCAAACGAGCAGACAGTGCGTTATCTTGCCCACTTGATAGTGGGTCGGAATTGGTAGATGGATCTGAAACCAGCAATCCAATCGCAGGCTACCTAACTCTGTCACAAAGGTCGTCAAGTGGCTTGTCATTATTAACTGGATTTGACACTGACACCAGCACTGAACTTCCCGAACTGGACGAGAGCGTTCGTCTACAAATTGACGAAAAAGATACCCTCAAACGAGCTCTAGCTCTAACTTGCCCAACACGACTGAAAGAGCGGCAGAAGCGTCGTGCGCGAGAGCAGCTTCGGGCCACTTCTTCCTCCCGAAATCCAAGGAAAAAACTTCTTAGGATTAGGAAGAGCCAATCTACCGATTCTTCTGATTCTGGAAGTTTGCAGAGTCCCATCAGAAGGAGTATTTATCTTAGGATTAGGAGTAAGGAATTGCCCGATTCTTCTGATTCTGGAAGTTTGTAGATTCCCATGCGCGATGAAATACCGAACTAGTAATAGTTCGGTATTTATGGGCAAAGAGCGGAGAATACTCTCAAGAAACATGTTATATCCTCCTCTACGAGCATCTGAAATTGGAACATAAATATCATTTGATTCGTCGATCCTCAAAAAACGAACTAAGCAAAGTTGCGGCAGTGAGTGAGAAATGGGAAATTCATGGAAAATTACAATCCCCACCGCGTAATAGTGCACCTACACGGCTTCATCGACGTTGTTTTTCGACCGGAAGCGCGAGAGCTAACTATCGATACTTTGGNNNAGGGGAGAAGGACCCATCCTCGCGAAAGGATTCCAAGTAGAAAGGCAAGAGGGCCTTAACTAATTAAAGATGAGAAATCAGCGACCGAATAGTTGACTACAATTTCTGGTTCAATTTGTAGCAGTGATGGGGGCAGTGAGTTTTACAGGCGCCTGGGCCGCTTTGGGGGTTCTTCCGAAAACCCCCCTAGGCACAAAAATCAACAGATAGCGGGTATTTAGCTCCGATAGAACGGCCTTCGAAAAAAGATGCTCCATCGGAAGGGGCTTCTACTTCATTGGTAGAGGGCTCCTAAAACGACAATGGCTTCTGTCTCATCTATTCATCTTCATCTCTTCTTCTTCAAAAGAAGAAGAGTCTCTCGATCCGATGGAAGCAAATCTCATCGATGTCTTTCCAGACCTGTACTTGATCAGAATATCGATTTGTGAAATCGGGTTGAAGCTCCCTTTTTTATTAGTTGACATTTTTACTTTTATGTGATATAATGTATATAAGTTCTCAAAAGAAAAGCCCATCCTCCAACAGGATTCTCTAGAAAAAGGCAAATCGATTTGTGAACTCGGGTTGAAGCTCCCTTTTTTATTAGTTGACATTTTTACTTTTATGTGATATAATGTATATCAGTTCTCAAAAGAAAAGCCCATCCTCCGACAGGATTCTCTAGAAAAAGGCAAGAGGAATAATTCAAGATGACAAATCAACGACCGGGATCAGATAGTTGGCTACAATTTCTGGTTCAATTTGTAACAGTGACGGGAACGGTGACTCTAATTCGTTTTGGATCCGGCTGGGTAGGTATGCGGCTTTGGAGTTTCTTCAGGAAACCATCTTCTGCGCCCAAACACCGCGACAGTGGGTATTCGGCTCCGATAGAAAGACCTTCGAAAAAGGATACTCCACCGAAAGCGTCATTAACAGGGAGGGAGATCCCAAGGAATCAATAGAATCGACGATACTAATGAAACACTGAGGACCTTAAAATTCAAAAAAAACCTCATTCAAGAAACAATTAGAGCAAATGAAGTTCTCATTAAACACAAAGAACTACTCATTCGGATAAGTAATTTCGAAACCAGGGCTATCGAGGAGTTCGGCGATTCACTGAGGGAGTCTGGGTTGTTCACCCAAGAAGAACTCGAATTAGAGCCGAACTATTCCCGGTTAGCTGTGGAAGAAGCCATCCGGAACAACCATAGGGCACAGATTGTTGTCCTATGGGAAGAAATCCAGAACTTGGAAGCGAACATTCCTCAAATACCTACCCTGTAAGAAGCAGCAGCCGCCCCAGCTAGAAGACGTGCGCGTCCTAGATCAGGGCGAGTTCCAGCTCTACAAGGACTACTAAAATCCGCAGGACTGGGTCTCTCGGTGGGACTAGGTCTCTCGGTCCTTCCGATTCAGAAATTTTTCGAATTGGGGCAGGAAAAGATGAATCGTCCGGTGCAGCAATCACCAACCACTGGTGTATTGCTCTTTTTGTGTCTTTCTTTAGTGGGCCTAGGAGTTCCGCCAATGCAATGGCTTCTTTCTCATCTATTCATCTTCATCTCTTCTTCTTCAAAAGAAGAAGAGTCTCTCGATCCGATGGAAGCAAATCTCATCGATTTCTTTCCAGACCTGCACTTGATCAGAATATCGATTTGTGAAATTGGGTAGAAGATACGGCTTCTCCTCCGAAAACATACATAAGAGCTCTTCTCTTTCTTATGTATGTGAAACTGTGATCTGGGGATATGGGTTTTGCGGTTTTGTGGGTGGAGAACTCTACGTTACTATGCATAGACGAATCCAATTTGAAATTGGATTGATTATTAATTCAATCAACATTAGTGTGTATTGTATCCCAAATGAAAATGAATGTCATTATTTTTATTGATTGGTCAAATCCATATCTGTAATCTGTAGAAATTAAAAAGAAAATAAGTAGGGGAGGGAGAAGGACGCTTTTTATGGTAAAAAATACATTTATTTCAGTTATTTCGCAAGAAGAAAACAAGGGGTCTGTTGAATTTCAAGTATTCAGTTTCACCAATAAACTAAAGAAAGTAACTTCACATTTGAAATTACACAAAAAAGATTATTTATCTCAGAGAGGTCTACAAAAAACTTTGGGAAAACGTCAACGGTTGCTGACGTATTTGTCAAATAAAAATAGAGTACGTTATAAAGAATTAATAGATCGGTTGGATATTCGGGAGTTAAAAACTCGTTAAGTTACGTGATAAGTTAATTGGAAGAGCCTAGCATTATTTGATTTTTCAGAGCTTGAATTTTGATGAACTTTATTTCGTTTTCAGCAATTCATAGAATACTGATCCTGAATCGGGGAAAACGCATATGAATGTACCGACTACAAAAAAAGACCTCATGATAGTCAATATGGGTCCTCATCACCCATCAATGCATGGCGTTCTTCGCCTCATCATTACTCTTGACGGTGAAAATGTTATTTACTGTGAACCTATATTGGGTTATTTACACAGAGGGATGGAAAAAATTGCGGAAAACCGAACAATTATACAATATCTACCTTATGTAACACGTTGGGATTATTTAGCTACTATGTTTACAGAGGCAATAACAGTAAACGCCCCAGAACGTTTGGGAAATATTCAAGTACCTAAAAGAGCTAGCTATATCAGAGTCATTATGTTGGAATTGAGTCGCATAGCTTCTCATCTGTTATGGCTTGGCCCTTTTATGGCAGATATTGGTGGGCAGACGCCTTTCTTCTATATTTTCAGAGAGAGAGAATTGATATATGATCTATTCGAAGCTGCCACAGGTATGCGACTGATGCATAATTTTTTTCGTATCGGAGGAATCGCTGCTGATTTACCTCATGGTTGGGTAGATAAATGTTTGGATTTCTGTGAGTATTTTTTAACAGGAATTGCTGAATATCAAAAGCTTATTACGCAGAATCCTATTTTTTTGGGCCGAGTTGAAGGAGTGGGCATTGTTAGTGGGGAGGAAGCCATAAATTGGGGTTTATCTGGGCCAATGCTACGGGCTTCCGGACTCCAATGGGATCTTCGTCAAATTGATCATTATGAGTGTTATGATGAATTTGATTGGGAAGTACAATGGCAAAAAGAGGGGGATTCATTAGCCCGTTATTTCGTCCGAATCAGTGAAATGATGGAATCCATAAAAATGATTCAACAAGCTCTAGAAGGACTTCCTGGGGGGCCCTATGAGAATTTAGAAGTCCGGCGCTTTGGCAGAGAAAGGGATTCAGAGTGGAATGATTTTGAATATCGATTCATTAGTAAAAAACCATCTCCAGCTTTTGAATTGTTGAAACAAGAGCTTTATATGAGAGTGGAGGCTCCAAAGGGAGAATTAGGAATTTTTCTGATAGGGGATCAGAGTCTTTTTCCCTGGAGATGGAAAATTCGTCCACCGGGTTTTCTCAATTTGCAAATTCTTCCTCAGCTAGTTAAAAGAATGAAATTGGCGGATATTATGACGATACTAGGGAGTATAGATATCATTATGGGAGAAGTTGATCGTTGAAATGATAATTGATACAACGGAAGTACAGGCTATTAATTCTTTTTCTCGATTGGAATCCTTAAAAGAGGTGTATGGGCTCACACACTTGCTTGTACCTATTTTTATTCCTCTATTTGGAATCACAATAGGGATATTCATAATTGTGTGGTTAGAAAGAAAAATATCTGCAGGAGTACAACAACGTATGGGACCTGAGTATGCAGGTCCTTTTGGAATTCTTCAAGCTCTAGCCGATGGGACAAAACTACTTTTGAAAGAGGATCTTCTCCCATCTAGAGGAGATATTCGTTTATTTAGTCTCGGACCGTCCATAGCAGTTATATCCATTTTACTAAGTTATTCAGTAATTCCTTTTAGCTACCGGCTTGTTCTAGTGGATCTCAGTATAGGTGTTTTTTTATGGATTGCCATTTCAAGTTTTGCTCCTTTTGGACTTCTTATGTCAGGATATGGTTCGAATAATAAATATTCCTTTTTAGGTGGTCTACGAGCTGCTGCTCAATCGATTAGTTATGAAATACCATTAACTCCATGTGTTTTATCCATATCTCTACGTGCGATTCGTTTGGACATGAGCTGTGACCTATTTCTTTTATTTCTAGGAAAGAAAGGAGTGAAATGGATTGAGTAAATATCTTCATTTTTTGATTCATCATTCCGGATAATGAATTCAATAAGATAAGTTCTATGAGTGAAACAAAACAGCTTCTAAATTTGCAGTAAAAAGATGAAGTCTCATTCCCTATGTGCGAGAGTTAAGCATCCATAAGCAGAATAAATGACCCCAAGATTTGTTGATTAGCAATCATGGTTTGACGCGGTTAGAAAAGAGCAACTCTATGGAGTTTTCACTATTGTCTGTCATAACGGGGGTTGGGCAAAAATGAGTGGGCGGTTAGGAATACTAAGGTACATAATGGATTCGTAATGGAGATAATCTAAGTTACCTAAATGGGTCTCTCCGCATAAAAGGAATTGGGGTGGGGGCTTTAAGTTAGTAGAAACGATCAAGCAGTACTTCCCCAGGATCCCGATCCTGAGTATGCTCCTACCCATTAGTTATAGAAATGGCTATCAGAAACGAAGTAACCTTTTTTTTCTAGCTTCCTTGTCTTTTTCTATGAAATGTGAAAGAAGAACCGGAACGAAAGAAATATGCAATAGAAAAGAAACATCCGAACTATTTTCTCTCTATTCATACCGAGAGAATTAGTATCATGATTCATGAACTAATGGAATGCCTAATCTTTTTTCGTAATCGAAAAAGGGTCGAAATTGATACAATGAGTATTTTCTTTTTTTTTTTTATTGAAGGATTAAGTTATTACTGAACGAAGCGAAATTACATTTTTTGAAATTAGAAATATACATTAGAAATAGAAAGGGTGAGATCAATTCAGAAGCACCTTTTTGTTATTATAGCAGACAGAATTGGATTGGTATAATGTGGGACTCTTCGATCCATCTTTACTCTATCTACTCAACTAATATATCGAGATACTAACGAGCCCGTCCTTAGATTTTTTTATGACGACCACCGAGGAGCCGTATGAGGTGAAAGTCTCATGTACGGTTCTGCAATAGCGATGGCAGCAGTGATGTTATCATCGACTATGATTATCTAACAGTTCAAGTACAGTTGAAATAGTTGAGGCACAGTCCAAATATGGTTTTTGGGGTTGGAATCTGTGGCGTCAACCTATAGGATTTACGGTTTTTCTAATTTCTTCCCTAGCCGAATGTGAAAGATTACCTTTTGATTTACCAGAAGCGGAGGAAGAATTAGTAGCAGGTTATCAAACCGAATATTCGGGTATCAAATTTGGTTTATTTTACGTTGCTTCCTATCTAAATCTACTAGTCTCTTCATTATTTGTAACAGTTCTTTACTTGGGCGGTTGGAATCTCTCTATTCCATTCCTATTCATTCCTAATTTTTTCGGAATAAATGAACTGAGTGGAGTCTTTGGAACAACAATTGGTATTTTGATTACATTAGCAAAAGCTTATTTGTTCCTGTTCATTTCTATCACAACAAGATGGACTTTGCCTAGGATGAGAATGGACCAACTATTAAATCTTGGGTGGAAATTTCTTTTACCTATTTCTCTCGGGAATCTATTATTGACAACTTCTTCCCAACTCCTTTCACTGTAAAGACATAAGACATTCATTGTATTTTCGATTCCTAAGTTTTCTTAAACAAGAGAAAGAAAATTTCAATTATTCATAGAGATTTATGATATGCTTCCTATGATAACTGGGTTCATGAATTATGGTCACCAAGCCGTAAGAGCTGCAAGGTATATCGGCCAAAGTTTCATAATTACCTTATCTCATACGAGTCGTTTACCTGTAACTATTCAATATCCCTATCAAAAATGGATTCCATCAGAGCGTTTCCGCGGTCGAATCCACTTTGAATTTGATAAATGCGTTGCTTGTGAAGTATGTGTTCGTGTATGTCCTATAGATCTACCCACTGTTGATTGGAGATTGGAACCCGAACTTCGAAAGAAACGATTACTTAATTATAGTATTGATTTTGGAATATGTATATTTTGTGGGAATTGTGTCGAGTATTGTCCAACAAATTGTTTATCAATGACTGAGGAATATGAACTTTCCACTTATAATCGTCACGAATTGAATTATAATCAAATTGCCTTGGGTCGGTTACCAATGTCAGTAATTGGAGATTCCTTAATTCGAACCATTATGACTTCGACTCAAATCAACTAAAAAATGTGTAAACCGCTTGATTCGATTACCAATTACTCCAATTTCCTATTACTAAAGGAGTCAATCTTCCATTTTGCTCGGCGAATAAGTAACTAAAACTAACAGCGGATTTCAGATTCATTGCTCCGAATCATGTCTTGCACAAATACATTATCCGTATCCGTGATTTTTTTGAAATCTACATCTCTCTAATAATATTTATTATATATCTAGAGAATTTCTATATCAACCCCCAATCTAGGATTGGATTCCATTCAGAGCGTATCCTAAAAAGAGTCGGGTAACCTATTTTTTCCCGGTCTGGTCAAAAAGATCATGAACCATTTAAGCTTATTTCTCTATTATTTGACATAGAATGGATTTCACTGGACCAATACATGATTTTCTTTTAGTATTTTTGGGATCGGTTCTTCTATTAGGAGTTCTGGGAGTGGTATTACTTACCAATCCCATTTTTTCTGCCTTTTCCTTGGGGTTAGTTCTGGTTTGTATATCCCTATTCCATATTCCATCGAATTCCCATTTTGTAGCTGCTGCACAGCTCCTTATTTACGTGGGGGCCATAAATGTGTTAATCGTATTCGCTGTGATGTTCATGAATGACTCAGAATATTACAAAGATTTCGGTCTTTGGACCGTTGGAGAAGGAGTCACTTCCCTGGTTTGTACAAGTCTTTTTGTTTCGCTAATTACTACTGTCCCAGATACTTCATGGTACGGTATTATTTGGACTACAAGATCAAACCAGATTTTAGAGCAGGATTTTGTAAATAATGGTCAACAAATTGGGACTCATTTATCAACAGATTTTTTTCTTCCCTTTGAACTCCTTTCTATAATTCTTTTAGTTGCTTTAATAGGTGCAATTGTTATGGCCCGTCAGTAATAAAAAGAGCGACTTCGAATGAAAGAGTTCTGTCCTCTCAAAAGACTTCCTTCTTATCACACCCATTTTCCTTCACTTCAATTCCATTTTTCTATTTTTCATATAAAAAATGAAAATGGTTTTAGTTCAATCTATTCTAGTACCAATACCTTCCTTTGTTCTGGACTTGTGAGATTCGAGTCAATAAAATGGATTAAGGTGGCATTTTTGTTCCTATTGAAAGCAAATAAATCCAGATTGATGAGGGGTTGGTCAATGATGCTTGAACATGAACTTGTTTTGAGTGCCTTTTTATTTTCTATCGGTATTTATGGATTGATCACAAGTCGAAATATGGTTAGAGCACTTATGTGTCTGGAGCTTCTACTGAATGCGGTTAATTTGAATTTCGTAACATTTTGTGATTTCTTTGATAGTCGCCAATTAAAAGGAGACATTTTCGCGATTTTTGTGATAGCTATTGCAGGCGCTGAAGCTGCTATTGGACCGGCTATTGTTTCATCAATTCATCGTAACAGAAAATCCACTCGTATCAATCAATCGAACTTGCTGAATAAATAGCGGTAATCATCGAAATACTGAATAGAATATTCACCAATTCTAATTGGTATGTACGAGAGAAACAAACATAGGCCCATGTTTGCTAAAACGTAATAAATCAAAGTATCTTGGACCGCTATCATGAGCAGATCCAGAAATAGATTGATTCGAAATCGATTCTGGTAAACCCTCGATTCGTCTGGTGTCTACCATATATGATTCCTTTATGATTTTACTAGATCGAAAATTTATGACGTTCAAAAAGTGGATAGATACCATGTCACATTCAGTAAAGATTTATGATACATGTATAGGGTGTACTCAATGTGTGCGAGCCTGCCCCACAGATGTATTAGAAATGATACCTTGGGACGGATGTAAAGCTAAGCAAATTGCTTCCGCCCCAAGAACAGAAGACTGTGTAGGTTGTAAGAGGTGTGAATCCGCTTGTCCAACAGATTTCTTGAGTGTCCGGGTTTATTTATGGCATGAGACAACGCGAAGCATGGGGCTAGCTTATTGATACGTTCTAGAAAACTCTACTTGACCCCATTTTTTTCTCCTTATCGACAAAAACCCGTACTCGATCAAAAAGATTATTTCGAGCACGGGTTTTTTGGTCAAAGTGTATCTTGTCTTTACCACGAATTCTTTTCCTTGGTTAACAATAATTGTGATTTTGCCGATATCCGCGGGTTCTTCCATTTTCTTTTTTCCTCATAGGGGAAATAAGATGATTAGGTGGTATACTCTCTGTATATGCACAATAGACCTACTTCTAACGACCTATGCATTCTGTTATCATTTCCAATTTGACGATCCCTTAATCCAATTAGAACAGGATTTTAGATGGATCCATTTTTTGGATTTTCACTGGAGACTCGGAATCGATGGAATTTCCATAGGACCCGTTTTCCTGACGGGATTCATCACTACTTTAGCGACTTTAGCGGCTCGGCCAGTGACTCGGGATTCACGATTGTTCCATTTCCTGATGTTAGCAATGTACAGCGGCCAAATAGGATCATTTTCTTCTCGAGATCTTTTACTTTTTTTTATCATGTGGGAGTTCGAATTAATTCCTGTTTACCTACTTCTATCCATGTGGGGAGGAAAGAAACGTTTGTACTCAGCTACCAAGTTTCTTTTGTACACTGCGGGGGGTTCTGTTTTTCTATTAATGGGAGTTCTGGGCATGGGTTTCTATGGTTCCAACGAAGCAACCTTACATTTTGAAACCTCAGCGAATCAATCGTATCCGGTGGCATTGGAAATACTATTCTATTGTGGATTTCTTATTACTTATGCTGTCAAATCACCGATTATACCCTTACATACATGGTTACCAGATACCCATGGGGAGGCACATTACAGTACGTGTATGCTTCTAGCCGGAATCTTATTAAAAATGGGAGCGTATGGATTGGTTCGGATCAATATGGAATTCTTACCCCACGCTCATTCTATATTTTCCCCTTGGTTGATGATACTAGGTACAGTTCAAATAATCTATGCAGCTTCAACCTCTCCTGGCCAACGCAATTTAAAAAAGAGAATAGCCTATTCTTCTGTATCTCATATGGGTTTTACAATTCTAGGAATTGGTTCTATAACCGATACAGGACTAAATGGAGCCATTTTACAAATCATTTCTCACGGATTTATTGGTGGTGCGCTTTTTTTCTTGGCAGGAACGAGTTACGATAGAATACGTCTTGTTTATCTCGACGAAATAGGTGGAATAGCTATCCCAATGCCTAAAATATTTACAATGTTCAGTAGCTTCTCGATGGCTTCTCTTGCATTGCCGGGAATGAGTGGTTTTGTTGCCGAATTGGTAGTCTTTTTTGGAATAATTACCAGTCCAAAATCTCTTTTAATGCCAAAAATACTCATTACTTTTGTAATGGCAATTGGAATGATAGTAACTCCTATTTATTCATTATCTATGTCACGTCAGATGTTCTATGGATACAAGCAATTTCCCGCCCCAAACTCTTTTTTTTTTGATTCTGGACCACGAGAACTTTTTGTTTCGATCTGTATCTTTCTACCTGTAATAGGGATTGGTATTTATCCGGATTTCCTTCTCTCACTATCCGTTGACAAAGTAGAAGCTATCCTATCTAATTACTTTTATAGATAAGATCGTTTTTATGAATAAGATAGAAAATAATGCTATGATTTCGAAAACCATTCGCTGGACAATGAAAAACAAATAAGTCTTCTTTTTTCTTATCTTAAGGAAAAATAAAATGAAGTCCATTCGAATCAGATACGTTTGGAGTTTTTGAGAACCATTTGAATCACTACTGGAGTCAAATGGTTCTCAAAAACTCACACAAACTTCAGACTATGTTCCTCTAGATTGGGTCACTTCTTCAATTCGATGTTAATGTGAATGAGCCATAACTATGTAATCCTATTCCTAATAGATTGACCCCAAAATAACATATCCAAATTATAAGAAACCCAAGAGAAGCCACAATTGCAGAATTCGTGCCTTGAACATTTTGATTTGTTCTCATATGTAAATAAATTGCAAATAGGGTCCAAGTAATAAATGCCCAAGTTTCCTTGGGATCCCAATTCCAATATGACCCCCATGCCTCATTAGCCCATACCGCGCCCGAAAGAATACCGATGGTTAAAAAGAGAAACCCTAGACTAATGACACGATAACTCCAACGATCCAATTGCTGAATAAACTGATACATATGATAATTTCTAAATGAAAGAAAAAAAGTGTTTCGTAAAACACTGCCTCTTTCATTTGCGTATTGGATTTCATCAAAAACAAATGACCCTGTTAATAAATGATTTCTTTTGCCAAAAATATCTATGCGTGTTCGAAATGTAATGACTAGAAGCGCTACTGAGAATAACGAGCCGCATAAAAGAGCTGCATAGCTCAATACCATCATACTTACGTGCATCATTAACCACTGAGATTGGAGAGCAGGTACTAATATTGTGGATTGATGCATTTCTGCGAAAAGACCTGAAGTAACAAAGCCTTGAGTCAAAATAGTACTTGGCGCGGTTATTGCGCTTAAATGGGTTTTTTGGTTCCTAAAATGTGGAACCATATGAATAATTGAAAAACCCCACGAAAGAAACATTACTGATTCATATAAATCACTTAAGGGGAAATGTCCCGAAGAAATCCAACGAGTAACTAACAATCCTGTTATACAGAAAAAGGTAGCTATCATGCCTTTTTCTGACGAATTAGAGAGTCCTAGCGTTTCGTAGACTAATAATAAGGTTAGTAAATAAATACTAATTACAATTGAAACGATCGAAAAAGAAATGTGAGTGAATATATGTTGTAAAGTCGAGAATATCATAAAAAAATCCTAAAATAAAAAAGAAAAGGGGGCTCCTTCAAGACTAGAATGGAAATACGGAATTCCATTCATTATTCATTATAGGATTTATTGTATCTCTTTTCGAAGATGCCGCTACTCGGACTCGAACCGAGATGCTCTAGCACTGCTTCCTAAGAGCAGCGTGTCTACCGATTTCACCATAGCGGCTTACTCGAAAACATAATAGCCCATCCCTATTCAATCGTCAAGATTCTAAGGAGTCAATTCAATCAAATCTTTTTTAGGGAATCTGACAATCAATGAAAAAACACTCGTTTAAATTACTAATTGAACGTTCAACAATCATTAGTAGTGTGGGATCGTAGGGTGTTAGGTTTCACTTTCATAAAGAGCTTTCGATTGGTTTCACTTCGCCTGGAATGGAAATGCAGCAGTTGGAACTAGATAGTTCTGTCCTCTATCCAGGCATAGAACTAAAAGGTTTCAATCTTTCTCGGAATTTTAGCATCCTTCAAAAAAAAAAAAAAAGATTCTATATTTCTAAAGAAAAGAAAGCTCTCAAGATCTATATATGGATATAGATCTTGATTAATTCCACCGCCCAAATATAGGACCCTTATTTGGACTACATATTAGGAATATAGAATCCAAAAAATTCCTTCCTAAAGGAAAAATAAGACTTTTCTTTTAGTTAGTGTATTTCTTTTAGTTAGTGTATTATGAAAAGTGAATCGATGAGGAAAATGACAACCCTCATCTCACAAATTAGAAAAACCTACTAAAAAGAAAGCGAAAACTTTATATCTTGTCCTTCACTACTTCGTAAAAAAATGGAGAATACAGTAAGCAGAGGACTTTTGATTCTGCATACCGCAATAACCAATCCCGTCTCGTAGTGATCCGTTGAAAAGAAAAATATGAGTTAATGAGAATCCTTCATTTTAGAACTGACAATACAATTCAGGGAGTCATATTGATTCAGATTCTTCCAAGACTTGGTTCTTTTTTTTTTTTTTGTCGTACAAAAAACTTTTCGCATTCCCGGTAGAAAGAGATTTCGCTAATGAAAATGCTTTTCTCGCTGCCCAATACCCCTTTCTTTTCCAAATATTTTTACGAATACGCTTTTTTGCCAGAGAAGTACGTTTCTTTGGAACCGCCATTCAAAAATGAAGAGGTTGCTCATTGTTTAGAGTTGGATGTGAAAGACATGTATTGTTCGGATTCTTCTTTTTATTTTATTCTCTTTATTCCCTAGATGATACTTGCTTGATAACATACAATAGAGATACGCGTGCCTCGCATAGAATATTCCTAGGTAAAAAATGGGATAGGTTCTTTTTGATTTTAGGGGAACCTTTTTTACATTTTTACAACATACAATATCCGAAGAAAGAAGAATTCCTACTGATTGGTACCTTTCTATCCGAACCCTCAGTCGAATCTATATCGTAAGAGAGGTTTTCGAATTCCCCCTAAATACTTAGTTCCACTATAGCTCGTCCGGGGTCTCCGGGGAGCTATAGTCCTGCCCCGCAGCGCTGGATTCTCCTTCTCCTGGCGCAGTGAGCCGACGCGCCTTTTTTGGCTTCCTTGTGGAGCCGCAGGGTGATTGAACCCCGGGAATTTGACTGTTCCTGCGGAGGGGATTCGAAGCTCTTGCATTTCCGAAGCCGGAGGAATCGGATTTGTTGGAGGCTCCGGAAGCTTCGGTTTCGGGGAAAAACCAACGCCCCCCAAAAAACCCCGATAAGAGCATTCAAGGACCCGAATATCGACATTAAAGATCGCGCCTTGTTGTCAAACATCCTTACCAGAGCTTGAGCTTGGGAAATCAACAAGCGTAACCAAAAGAGAACCTTGGTGAAAATCCCATAGATTCCCAAGCAGTCTTGTACAAAAGTGCAGGTCTTGAAAGAAATCGATGAGATTTGCTTCCATCGGATCGAGAGACTCTTTGGAAGATGAATAGATGATACTAAAGCTATTGCTGGACCTACTAAGCAAGACACAAAAAGAGCACTACACCATCTTGCTCCACTACGGAGTTAATCTGTTCCTGCCTCAATCCGAGGAATTTCTGAATCGGAAGGACCGGGAGACCCAATCCTAAAGATTTCATTACTCCGCGTAGAGCTGGAACTTGCGTATTGTATCGTCGGACCTTTGGCAGTTGCTTTCAGGGCACGTAGCTGAGCGACATCGCATTTTATTTGGTTTCGATACAGCAGAATTTTTAATTTCTTTTCGTTTTGGCTAGATAGCTCCTCTATGTACCTAGGATAGCTGGGCGCCTTCTTTGTGATCTGTTCTTCGGAAACTCCACAGTGCCGCAGGAAATCCCACTCGCCTTCCATATACTGGGTCAGCGCAGTACTTCTAGTTATCAGTTCTTCCTTTTCTTTGATCAAAAATTCGTTTTTTTGAATCTGAGATTTCAGTTTGTCTATTTGTAACAAATCTGTATTAAAGGTAAGAAATGCTCTTGGTTCAGGAGCTGGCTCGAGTCTATTAGTTCCTTGAGACCCACCTGTCAAGGAACCATCCGCGGCTGAGAGAGTCTCCGCCGGTCCTTCTAACGGACATGATGAGCTAGTAGAAGGTTTGTTCGGCGCAGGCGTCAGAACTTCTCCTCGTTCAGGAGTNNNCCCTGGCAACAAACAGGTATGAACCATTTCACGCAGTATGTGCCCGGATAACCCAAAGTATCGATAGTTAGCTCTCGCGCTTCCGGTCGAAAAACAACGTCGATGAAGCCGTGTAGGTGCACTATTATGCGGTGGGGATTGTAAATTTCCCATTTCTCACTCACTGCCGCAACTTTGCTTAGTTCGTTTTTTGAGGATCGACGAATCAAATGATATTTCTATTATATATAGAATATTGTTGGTTGGGTTTGTAATGGCGGGCATTCACTATTCAGGGTTCAACTAGTATACCCCGGTGAATTCCACAATTTCAAAATTAGAGAGAGACCTCTTTCCGTTTCGGATCATGGATAAATAGATTTTTTTATCCATGATAGAATCATATCACGCAAATCTACTATTGTCAATATGAAAATAGGAAGGTTGCAACCACCAAAACGGAATCAAACCATAATCCTCACAGAGGTAGCACAACCTCCCTTTCCTTACATAGATCTAAAATATATCATTAGAGTAGGCCTGGCGGATCCTGCCACGCAGGCCGGAAATCTTGTTCTTCGCCCGGCGCAATCAGTCGATTGCCTAAACCGGAAGGCGGGGCCGTCCGGTCCTCTTGGAGCCGCAGGTTGATCGAATTTAAGTTAACTACCCGCAGTTGACTGTTCCTGTGGATGTGGAGGGACGCATTCCGAATAGGGCCCGTGTTTTTGGCCTCTACTAATCGGGACTTCCTTTCGTCTAACACGGAAAGTTCCGCCGTTAACACGCAACAAGATTCATATAATCTCCTTGCGACACCCTTTTCCAGTCGTAGGAATGAATGGAGGGGCTCTAGATCGCTGGAATCCCCCTCATCGCGAAGTTGTCCTCGTACCAGATCATCGCCAGATTGTAAACGGCGAAGCGCCTCCATTAAAAGTAACCAGTGTTTTGCTGACTGGAACCTTTTTCTTTGAATTTGAAAATCGATTCGCTGAATTTCTTCAGTAATATCAAACTTTCGAACCCAACGATCCGCATAAGTATAAGGAGGGTTCCAAGAAGCCCTGGGGATTTGTACACACCGACACCACACGATCAAGAAACTTCCCCCCGCAGCCCAAAAGAGAATTTTTCCTGATCCTATCAGAAACTGATACAAGCATTTTTGCAAATTAGACCTCGCGGATGCAAAGACGCCGGACACTTTGGTTACTACTTTGACCAACCAATGATTCCACATGGGACGTACCTCCTCTTCGCATGGATAAGATTCCCCGGATCCGTCCTAACTCGACTTAGAACTTTTTTTAAGAACCGGATGAATCAATCTAAAAAATGTAGATTGATTCATGATCTAATTCTATATTGAAAACGGACGAGTGTCAATATGACACTCTAAAGACCACAATAGAATCCACCGATAAGACTCACCGAGGAGAAGACAGACGACTCCTCCCTTTCATAGATCAAATCCGTTTTGACTCCCGTCTTGAAGCTTCCCTTTTTTTGCACTTTCCAAAAGGGAAATCTTGAAGTATAAGCGCGGAATCACTAATGATTGCTCGGCTTCGGTCAGCCGCGTCGTTCGAGAAGTACCCACTCACTTGTTGTCGTGTTCTTTCCTTCGAAGCTCTTGCATTTCCGAAGCCGGAGGAATCGGATTTGCTGGAGGCTCCGGAGGCTTCGGTTTCGGGGAAAAAAACCAACGCCCCAAAACCCAAAGAAGAGCATTGAAGGACCCCAATATCGACATTAAAGATCGCGCCTTCTTGTCAAACATCCTTACCAGAGCTTGAGCTTGGGAAATCAACAAGCGTAACCAAAAGAGAACCTTGGTGAAAATCCCATAGATTCCCAAGTCGTCTTGTACAAGTCCGACTACCCACCGTCTCAGTAACCGTAGAGTCGCTAGTCGAAACAAATTGAACATGAAAATCAATCACCTCCTGTGGTTTTTTTTTTACTTTTAGTATGGAAATAGATAGAATCTATAGAATAGAATATAGAAGAAGACAGTCCTGACAATTCGAATTCCCAATATATATCATTTATATCGAACCCTGTTGTTTGTTGTCGTTTTAATCAGGAACATGGGCGCTGTACCGATGTCATTTTTGTAATGATCAGAGGCTGGCGCCATCAACAATATACTTGAAAATTCGGTTCAGAACAATTCCCGAGATAGATTTCATACTATCTCCAAATTCTCATCTTTCAATTCGAAGCGCAGTAACAGTTAGTGAAGTGATAGGTATCGTAGAGTTTCCTCGAAGCCTAGGCAGCTTACTCCACTCAATCAGAATTAGTGAATTCTCCCGAATACACTAATACCAAAGGTCTTCTTTTGATTGGGTCGAGTTATTGCTGGATCCTATGACCCATATCAGAATCAAGTACGAGAATTCTTTTTCCTTGTTCTATGAATCGAAATTCTTGTAAGAATTAATGGAATGATTGAAAATAGAAAATTCGATTTGAGTTCTTTCCTATTTTGATTTTTTTATTTGATTGTTCCTTCCGAAAGAGATAAGAGCTGGTGAATCGGAAACAATTCAATTACTAAGAATAGAAAAAACTTTGATTTTCTTATGGAACATACATATCAATATGCATGGATCATACCTTTCGTTCCGCTTCCGGTTCCTCTAGCAATAGGAGTGGGACTTCTTCTTGTTCCAACGACAACAAAAAATCTGCGTCGCATGTGGGCTTTTCCTAGTGTTTTATTACTAAGTATAGTTATGCTTTTTTCGGCCGACCTGGCTATTCAGCAAATAAACGGGAGTTCTATTTATCAATATGTATGGTCTTGGACCATCCATCATGATTTTTCCTTAGAGTTTGGCGACTTGATCGATCCACTTACTTCTATTATGTCAATAGTAATTACTACTGTTGGAATCTTGGTTCTTATTTATAGTGACAATTATCTGTCTCATGATCAAGGATATTTGAGATTTTTTGCTTCTATGAGTTTTTCCAATGCTTCCATGTTGGGATTAGTTACGAGTTCTAATTTGATACAAATTTATATTTTTTGGGAATTAGTTGGAATGTGTTCCTATCTATTAATAGGTTTTTGGTTCACGCGACCAATTGCGGCAACTGCTTGTCAAAAAGCATTTGTAACTAATCGTGTGGGGGATTTTGGTTTATTATTAGGAACCTTCGGTCTTTATTGGATAACGGGTAGTTTCGAATTTCGAGATTTGTTCAAAATAGTCAATAACTTGATTGAGAATCATGGGATAAATTCTTTATTTCTGACTCTGTGTGCCGCCCTATTATTCCTTGGTGCAATTGCGAAATCGGCACAATTCCCCCTTCATGTCTGGTTACCTGATGCCATGGAGGGACCCACTCCGATTTCGGCTCTTATACATGCTGCTACTATGGTAGCAGCGGGCATTTTTCTTGTAGGCCGGCTTCTGCCTCTTTTCGCAGTTATACCTTACGTAATGAATCTCATTTCTTTGATAGGTATAATAACAGTACTCTTAGGAGCTACTTTGGCTCTGGCTCAACTAGACATTAAGAGAAGTTTAGCTTATTCTACAATGTCGCAATTGGGTTATATTATGTTAGCTTTCGGTATGGGTTCTTATCAAGCTGCTTTATTTCATTTGATCACTCATGCCTATTCGAAAGCATTATTATTTTTAGGCTCTGGATCCATTATTCATTCAATGGAAAGAATTATTGGATATTCTCCAGAGAAAAGTCAGAATATGGCTCTTATGGGGGGTTTCAAAAAATATGTGCCAATTACAAAAACTGCTTTTTTGTTAGGTACACTTTCTCTTTGTGGCATTCCACCTCTTGCTTGTTTTTGGTCAAAAGACGAAATTCTTAACGATAGTTGGTTGTATTCACCTATTTTCGCGATCATAGCTTGTTCCACAGCAGGATTAACTGCATTTTATATGTTTCGGATCTATTTACTTACCTTTGAAGGGCATTTAAACGTTTATTTTCAAAATTTCAGTGGAAAAAAAAATAGCTCGTTCGATTCAATAGCCATATGGGGTAAAGAAGGAAGGAAAGGAATTCACAAAGATCTTCTTTTATCCACAATGAATAATAATAAAAGGGCTTCCTTTTGTTCGAAAAAAAGAGATCCAATGGGTCCAATGGGTGGGAATGTCAAAAATAGGAGGCGATCCTTTATGAAAATGACTCATTTTGTCAATATCAATAAAGAAATTCCCCCATATCCTCATGAATCGCAGAATACTATGCTATTGCCGCTGCTTGGGTTGGCTCTATTTACTTTGTGTGTTGGATCTATAGGAATTCCTTTCGATCAAAGAGGAATGGATTTCAATAGGAATCTATTATCCAAATGGTTAACTCCGTCTATCAATCTTTTACATCAAAATTCGAACCATTCTGCGGATTGGTATGATTTTCTTACAAATGCAACTTTTTCAGTCAGTATAGTCTACGTAGGAATCTTTGTAGCATTCTTTTTTTATAGGCCTGTTTCTTCATCTTTACAGAATTTGGACTTAATCAATTCATTTGTGAAAATGAGTCCTAAGAGACTTCTTTGGGACAAAATAATCAATGTGATATATACTTGGTCATCGAATCGTGCTTATATAGATCTTTTTTATTCAACAACCCTAAGTCGGGGTATAAGAGGATTATCCGCACTAACTCATTTTTTTGATAGACGAGTAATTGGTGGAATTACGAATGGCATTGGTACGACAACCTTCTTTATAGGAGAAGTTTTCAAATATGTAGGGGGGGGAAGAATCTCTTCTTATCTATTCTTCTATTTCTCC